TCGTGTAAATGAAGCTGGAGCTGCTACTTTAGAGGTAACGGAAAAAAAAGCAACGACTGGTGTAGGAGAGTCAGAGTCGAAAAGAAGATTTTCGATCTTTCCGCTCATTCAGAACCGTGCGTGAAATTCTCACCTCACACGGCTCCTGGTTCGAAAGAGCTTCATAACCGGTATTGCTCCCAGAACCTTCCTCGTGTATGTCTCAAATCCATTTTTCCTCAAATAATCCATAATCATTCGATGCAAAGAATAGGTTTAACTTCTCGAGGAATCCCTCATCGTTTGTTTCCATTTCCCGACAGGAGTTTCGTCTCAGATTCCTTATTGCTTGTTTGTCCCTCTTCCTTATTTGAGGGAATCTTTTCAACAAAACAAAGGCACATGCGACAGGCGGGAGGGACAAATTTCGATTTTCTTCGTTCCCGATGGGCAAACACTAAAAAAAAAAAGGTATCATCTTAGAGTAATTTCTTAAATTGAATAATTTCTTTTTTTCTAATTACGAGTTTCCGAAGGAACAAACCCGCGATTTCGTATAATAAGATAATGCTTAATTTGCAATTAGAAGAATTTCTAAATCTTTTGATCGGCATCCATGGCTGAACGGTCAAAGCACCCAACTCATAATTGGCGAATTCACAGGTTCAACTCCTGTTGGATGCAATGGTATTTTTAACAAATTGTTAAAAAAGAAATAGATTTAAACAATCAAATCTAGAAAATAAAGGTGGGTAAAAAACTAGTAAACTACACAGGAAGTTTGTAGGAGTAATAAAATAGAGAAATAAATAGATTTAGCCAATAATTTATACCTCTATTTATTTTTATATAGCTAAAAAACTATAAAAAAAGAAGATAACTATATATAGTTAGTAAAAAAAAAATATCTATCTATATAGATAAAGTGAGGGGAATACTACGGATAAGCCAAAGAATCAAGTCGTTACAGAAAAGTCTATTCGTCTTTTACAGCAAAATCAATATACTTTTAGAGTAGATTCAAAACTAACTAAGACTGAAATGAAAAATTGGATTGAAGGATTTTTTAATGTCGAGATAGAAGGAACAAATAGTAGTCGAATAGAAAAAAAAAATAAAAGGTTAAAAAATAGAATATCATCTTACAAAAAAATGGTAATTAAACTAAGAAAAAATTGTTTCATTCCATTGTTTTTGAATTAAATTTGAAACTTTGCTCTGGATTTTCATAAAATAAAGAATTCATTAAAAAAAGGAAAAAAGAAGTATGGCCGCATAATTATATGAAGCGTATAGCTCGGATATTCAAAATCGAAGCACGCTAAAGATTAAAAAGACAACGAGAAACAAGCCCTGTAAAAGATTGACTTATGGAAAAATATCTCGGAATGGACGTAATCATGCAGGAATAATAACCAGTAGACACAGAGGAGGTGCTCACAAACGCCTATTTCGCAAAATTGATTTCCTGAGGAACAAACTTGACGTTGCTGGAAGAGTAGCAAGTGTTGAATACGACCCCAATAGAAACGCATTAATTTGTTTAGTCAATTACATAGACGGTGAAAAAAGATATATCTTGCATGCACGAGGATTAAAAGTTGGAGATATTGTGACCTCTGGTCCCGCCACATCTATCTCGACGGGAAACACTTTGCCTCTGAGCGCGGATTGAAAACATGATTTGCGTACTCGGATATTCATCCGATTGGGTTGTAGGATAGACCCACGAACCCGGCACTAGTTCAAAGAAACTTGAGAACAAACCTCATTGGGACAACCAACTAGGGACAGCAGCGTGTGCCATAATTTCATAAAAATGAAAAATACATCAATTTGCAAGGGTAATATAATATGGAAACACATAATTAGTATCAAAAGTAGGAAAAGAAGCAAAGAATATTTTTCTGTTTCCACATGATATTCTCCGTTTAGTGTGGAAACAGAAAAAAAAAGCCAATTCGGGTTGATGGTCAGAGGCAATACCGAAACTACAAGGTGACATACGGGAGAAATGCATAAAAATGCAATTCTATAAAGTAAATGCCAAACAAGAGAAGTTTCCTAAGTTATTTTGGACATTAATTTAATGTTGACGCAAACCATTAAAGTCATTAATTCTGTTGCCAAATTCTTCAGAGATATTAAGAAAAGCCAGATGCAGGCAGAAGGAAAAAAGCCGAGGATGTAGTAAACAGAATATACAAAAAATTCCTGGCTTCACCTCGACCCCAAAAAGGTCGGTATCGAGCCGATTTATTGTGTATAACCATTATCTTTACTAACAGAATAACGCGATATCTCATTTTCTGTCTCACATCCAGAAAGCTGTATGCCTCGAAAAGGGCTTGTACAGTTTGGGAAGAGGTCTTACCAAATGCTATTACGAATGCAATAGGAAGATTTACTTCAACCAAAATGCCTTTAGGTACTATTCTACACAATATAGAATTGAAATCTGGAAGAGGTGGATAATTAGTTAGAGCAGCTGGTGGGGTAGCAAAAATAGTTGCAAAAGAAGGTCATCTAGCTACATTAAGATTACCTTCCGGCGAAATTCGTTTAGTACCTCAAGATTGTTTTGCAACTATAGGCCGAGTCGGAAACATAGATATAAATAGCGAAGGCTTGAGAAAAGCGGGGTCCAAGCGGTGGTTGGGAAAGAGACCAAAAGTAAGAGGTTCAGCTATGAATCCCGTGGACCATCCCCACGGAGGGGGAGAAGGCAGAACATCAATTGGCCGAAAAAAGCCAGCAACGCCTTGGGGACAAGCTGCGCTTGGAAAAAGACTTGTAAAAAGAAAACGTAGTAATCCTTTAATACTTCGTCGGCGTAAAGGTCTTTGACCGGTAGAAATATTAAGAAAGGAGTAACTGATTACGGCGCGTTCATCAAAAAAAGGGCCTTTTGTGGCCACTCATTTAATACGGGATATTCAAAATCTTAATATACGGAAGGAAAGAAAATTGATTCTCACTTGGTCCCGCGCTTCCGCAATAGTTCCCTTTATGATCGGTCACACCATTGCTGTTTATAATGGACGGGAGCATCTGCCTATCTACGTAACCGATCGTATGGTGGGACATAAATTAGGGGAATTTATACCTACCCGAAATTTTCGGGGACATGCCAAAAGCGATAAAGGATCTCGTCGATAATTAGGAAATCATATGTCATGGAAAAGAAAAATAAATTGCGAATTGGAGCGCAAGCTCTAGGAAAAAATATGCGCGTGTCAGTTAACAAAATGCGACGTATTGTCGATCGTATACGAAATTGTTCATACGAAGAAGCACTTGTATCACCTGAATTTATGCCTTATAGAGCATGTTACCTTGTATCGCAGCTTGTTCTTTCCGCAGCTGCAAATGCAAGTACTAATTTTGGATGGAATAAAGCCGATTTATTCATCGGCGAGGCTTGGGTGGATAACTCCACATACCTCCGTAGATTTCGCCCACGATCTCAAGGACGTGGTTACCCTATAAAAAAACCCACGTGTAAAGTTACTATTAAATCAAGTCCAAACTCTGTTAAAAAATAAAGAAAAATGAATACAAATCTTGTGGTGACTAATTAATCTAGTTAATAAGGAAAGAGGATACTACGAATAAATAATTTACTATTTGGTTAGGAAAATATAGATATGGGACGAAAGATTCATCCACTTGGTTTTCGACTTGGTGTAAATTAGAAGCATTATTCCTATTGGTTCGCACAAACTAAAGATTACCCAAGATTTCTGGAGTGGGATAGAAAAATACGCAATTTGGTTGAAAATTATATTAAAAATAATGTAAAAAACGTGTCTAATTACGGTGGAATTGGACATATCGACATCCGACGAAAAACAGATCTTATCCAGATTGATATACATACCGGATTTCCAGATTTGTTAATTGAGGAACGGAATTTGGGAATTAGTCAAATGAAACAAGATCTCGGAAACATGTTAGGACTCGAAAGCCGAAATCTCCGGGTTACTCTAATTAATGTTACCCAACCCTATAGAGAACCAAAGATTTTAGCGGAACATGTTGCCTCGCAACTAAGAAATCGAGTTCCTTTTCGACGAACTATGAAAAAAACCATTGAACCAGTTGGAAGAACCACTGATAGAGGTGTGAAAATACAAATAGCGGGACGTCTAAACGGTAGCGAAATGGCTCGCGTTGAATGGGCTAGAGAAGGTAGAGTTCCCCTCCAAACGATTAAAGCAAATATAAGCTACTACTATCATCCGGCTCAGACAATTTATGGAGTTTTGGGTGTAAAAACCTGGATTTTTCGGGATACTTAATTATTTATTTCTACGGCACAGGATAGATCCTTTAACTCTTTATGTAAAACCTATATAGCTTCATACTATTTCAGTTTAAATCTCTTTAATAAACTTGTATAATATCTCTGCTATGCTTAGTGAGCGACTCGTTAAAAAGATCAAAAAACAACTCCTTGCCCGTAAAGAGAAACAACTAATTTATAGTTGAATCCCTTCTATGTCAATGAATACTCAACAGTGAGTACGAAACACAGAGCAAATCTATTTCAACACGAAGAAACTTTCATCCGTGGAAATTACTTCTCCGGAAAAGCTGAAAGCAATATGACTATAACTTTGCGGCACTTTTGGAAGAACCAAAGAATTTAAAGTTCTTTTCTAGCAATTAGTCGTATGGTTAACCACTTAATTATCAAAAGGTTACGTTATGCAGCATGATTACGCCTCAATTAAAAAGGAGCTTCAAATCAATCAATACTGAGAAGATTGACTTGATGAAGCTGAAGTAGGATATGATATTCCAGCTCCGTAGCCAAAAGGAGAATCTAAACGTCTACTCAAGGAGATTGAAAAAACGAGAAGACTTGCCAAATTTATTTCAATAAATGAAAGACAAGATCTGGCAAGTGGGATGGCGAGAGAAGCTCACAAGTTCTTTTTCGGAACTATAAGAAAAAGAGGGATTGAAAATTAAAGCCCATTCTCGCTCGTAGACTTCGTTACCAAAATTGCTTTTTACGTATGTAAATAAATGAATAGATAATTACGGGAAAAAAAACAGAAACTAACAATCAATTGATTATCCGTGGGTTAGGAATGCTACTGGGTTTACGAGGAGCCCGTTGGAGGGAGACTTCCAGGTCTGGTTCTGTAGCAGAGATGTTAACATTTTACCAACATCGATTGCAACCCTAGACGAACTAAATACCGTAAACAACATAGAGGAAGATTGAAGGGAATAGCAACTCGCGGCGACAAGGTTTCCTTCGGGAAATTCGCCCTTCAAGCCCTTGAACCCGCTTGGATTACAGCTAGACAAATAGAGGCAGGAAGAAGAGCAATAGCGCGTCATGCTCGTCGAGGCGGGAAACTCTGGATACGTATCTTTCCTGACAAACCGGTCACCTTTAGACCAGCCGAAACACGTATGGGCTCGGGCAAAGGATCTCCGGAATATTGGGTATCTGTCATTAAACCGGGTCGAATAATCTATGAATTAAGTGGAGTACCAGAGGATGTGGCGAAGATTGCCATGAAATTGGCTGCGCATAAGATGCCTATACCTACTCGATTATTAACTTTCACGGCAAAATTGTAATCGTTTTTAAAGGGATGGGGATAGAGCAAGCATGTTTTGTTTTTATCGGGATATCCATGTAGTATGGATATAATGTAGTATATATAACTATATAAAATAAAGTTATATATATACGAATATAACTTTATGACTAAACTTACAACTTCCCTCACTACCAGTACCAAATGATTCAGATTCAAAGTTATTTAGATGTAGCAGACAACAGTGGAGCTCGTAAATTGATGTGTATTCGGGTACTAGGAACGGGCAACCGCAGATACGCACATACGGGTAATATCGTCGTTGCCGTAGTCAAAGAAGCCATACCCAACATGTCTTTGAAGAAATCGGAAGTGGTTAGGGCGGTAGCTGCGCGCACCCGGAAAGGGATAAGACGACGCAATGGAATGTTTCTTGGATTTGACGATAATGCAGCGGTTATTGTTAACCAAGAAGGAAATCCTAGAGGAACTAGGATTTTCGGTCCAGTAGCTAGAGAATTGAGAGAATATAATTTTGCTAGAATAGTCTCGTTAGCCCCTGAAGTGTTGCAGCAATTAATGAATGAGACAACTACGGATTGTCAATTTACAATCTTTTTTATCAAACCCAAATAAATTTAGGTCCCTACAAAAAAGATTTCGGATTTGAAAACTTGTCAAATTAAAAAATAAGTATATCTACTATATATAATTAAACTACTATATATAATTAAATTATGAGAAAGGATAGAATTTAGAAAAAGAATAAGTAGGACAACTCACCTTGGATTGAACTTCTTCAAACCTCACTTGGATTTCATCAGAAAGAGAGGAAAAACATGTTAGGAATTATTTTGACATTAACAACTGCAACAACTACTGATTGATATTTCACGAGTAATGATGCCACTTCCACCACAGCTACTGCAATAAGAAATGCGAATACAATAAAAAAAGCTGTGATTAAAATACCTGCTACTAGATTGACTAGAAGTATTGTACAAATCTCATTTGAAGAAGGTTTTCTAAAAAACGTTGCAGAACACAAAGAAAATGGGAAGGATTTTTTGGATGTCAGGCTAAAGTATTTTGGAAAGAGAAAAGAACCATATATCGCAATTATCAGATGTATTAGCAAACCTGGTCTGAGAATATATTGCGATCGCCGAAGAATCCCCGAAATATTGGGAGGTATGGGGATTGCAATTTTATCAACATCTCATGGACTTATTACAGATCGGCAAGCTCGAAGTAATAAAATTGGGGGGGAAATTCTGCGTTGTATTTGGTGATTATTCAATAATTAAAAAAAAAAAGAATTATATGACTTTCCTTTAAAATAGATTGTAGAAATCTTTTTAGAAACTTGTAATTAATTTAGGAGGTTTATTCATTTCGAATGATAAAGAAACAGAATCTCATTGACATGGAAGGTATAGTTACAGAATCTCTTCCCAATGCCATGTTCTGAGCGTGTTTGGACAATGGATGTCAAGTATTGACTCACATATCGGGAAGGATTTGACGAAGTTATATAAGAATACTACCAGGAGATAGGGTAAGAGCCGAATTAAGTCCCTACGATCTAGCCAAGGGTCGTATCATTTATCGTCTTAAGAACAAACAGACAAGTACTACTCAATAAATCCTGGGTTTGGGGTATATTTTCAATAGAGTTACTCACTTGTCCAACTTCTTATTTCTTTTAGTTAAATCAAGGTAAGAAGTTGGACACGTGCCAAATCCACAGGTAGATTTTTTAAAAAATTCAAGGTTGTAGATACGAAAATCCGCGCTTCCATTCGAAAAATATGTGAAAAATGTCGATTGATTCGTAGACGTAGGCGAATTATGGTAATTTGTTGCAACTCAAAGCACAAACAAAGGCAGGGATAAACTAAGTTATATATATAAAGAAATTTCAATTAATTATAAATTTCCAATAGGAATAGTCAACTAATTATGCTAAATAATCTAAAAAAAACACGTTCCCGGAAGGGAAGACGCGGAGTTCATAAGGGAGTTATTCATATTCAAGCAAGTTTCAATAACACTATTATTACTGTTACGGATGTTCGAGGATAAGTAATTCTTTGGTGTTCCTCCGGTGCTTGCGGATTCAAAGGAACACGCAAAAGCACACCATTTGCTGCACAAGCTGCGGCGGAAAATGTAATTAGGGCTTCGATGGATCGAGGCCTGAAACAGGCCGAAGTTATGACGAGCGGACCCGGACCGGGGCGAGACACCGCTTTACGGGCTATTCGGAGAAGCGGAGTAATTCTCAGTTTCATACGTGACGTGACTCCTATGCCATATAATGGTTGTAGACCCCCCAGAAAAAGACGCGTTTAACCCGAAATCTAATTATTAGTTATATAAAGGGGATTTCCCTATGCTCAAGAACGAAAGATCGATCTCTACCCAGGCAATTCAGTGGAGATGCCTTGATTTAAAGAAGGAGAGTAAGCGGCTTCACTATGGGCGTTTTGCCGTATCTCCCTTTAAAAGAGGACAAGCTAGTACTGTGGGCATTGCCATGCGTAGGGCCTTGTTACAAGAGGTTGCAGGAACAAGCATAACACGTGCAAAATTCCACGGAGTTGTGCATGAGTATTCTACAATAACGGGTCTTTAAGAGACAATACATGATGCTTTAGTTAATCCGAAAGAGATTGTACTTAAGAGCGATTTCAATGATATCCAAAAAGGATTTTTATCTGTAACGGGTCCTAAAGAAGTAACTGCGGCTGATATATTATTGCCACCTGGTGTCAAATTAATTGATAATTCGCAATATGTAGCTACTATTACTCAACCCATCTCTTTAAATATTGGATTAGAAATTGAAAAAGATTGTGGATATCGAATAGAAAATTCAAATGGAGACAAGGATGGGCAATTTCCAATCAATGCTGTATTTATGCCTGTCCAAAACATGAATTATAGTATCCACCTCCTTGGAAGCGGTAGAGCGACGCGGGAAATATTATTCATCGAAATATGGACCAATGGCAGTCTGACACCACACGAAGCACTGAATGAAGCTTCTAAAAAACTCATAGAAATGCCAAATCCTTTTTTGGGCGTCAAGTGCAAAGACTTATCTCAGCTCGAATCTAAAAAAGATTCTATCAATTTGACAGGATCACCATCTTTGCAATTGCAATCTGATAACGCGAGTAAACTAGAACTAACTTTTCTCAAAGATACGTTTATTGATCAACTCGAATTACCTGCCAGAGCTTTTAATTGTCTTAAAAGGGCTGAAATACACACAATTGCTGATTCGCTTAATTATAGCCAAGAAGATTTACTAAAAATAAGGAATTTTGGACAAAAATCTATATCTGAGGTGTCCAAAGCTTTGTGGGAGCGTTTCGCCAAAGAATTACCTAATAATAATAATAATCTAGGCATCAATAAATGGAATACCTAAAAAATGAATTTTATTTTCCCTATCAAACCAAAATATTATCTTTATTATGTCAAGACAAGAGTTTTAGAAAGATAAGAAGTTGCGTAAACAACTAATTAATTATTAATTATAGTTTACGTATATACGAAACATTTGAATGAAAGAAAAAAAAAAGAATTAAGGAATTTGAGATTCAACTCTTTTATTTTGACAAAACCAATTAACGTGAAAAATTGAGTCTAGGGACATCTTGCTCCGCAGCAATTATTCCCTAGACTGGAACCTAATATATTTTGACTTTGTAAAAAATGAGAAGGAACAGAGACTGAAATAGACCCAAAGTTAGAGATCCTTCAATAGGTAAAGTTGCTCCGATACCTGACCAGATGGCGGCAGCGGTGCCAATTGCAAAAACTGTTGTGGCTACTGGGCGTCGAAACGGATTTTGAAATTTATTGACATTTTCAAGAAAAGGAACAGTCAACAAACCTGCAGGTACCGACGCCATTGGGAGAACACCTAGTAATTTATTTGGTACTGTACGAAGTATTTGAAATACAGGAAAAAAGTACCACTCAGGTAATATTTCTAAAGGAGTTGCAAATGGATTTGCCGGTTCACCAATCATTGAGGGTTCCAGAACGGCTAAACCCACGGTACACGCAATGGTTCCTAAAATTACTACGGGAAATATATATAAGAGATCATTTGGCCAAGCAGGTTCTCCATAATAATTATGTCCCATACCTTTAGCTGATTTCGCTCGCAAAACAGGATCGTTCAAGTCAGGTTTCTTTGTTGTTGGGATGAACTGCTCACTCCCCCGTAAGAATCGAACATGGGAATTTCTTCTCATACGGCTCAAGCGTAAACCTTATTATCCCCTCTCGGAATACAAATTAAAGAGGAACGCAAAAAAAAAAGCGAATTTGCGCGGCATGGCTTTTCATCCGAATTGGCTCAATAACTTTAGAATAAAGCTAGCTTCGCGGATTATCTTTTATCCTCTACGTGACGTATTCTATTATTCATCACTCTAGGAGATTTCATAACATAACTACGACGCGTGTAAAATTTCAACTCGTTACGAGTTTGGCCACCTGCCTATCTGTAGATCGTTTTTTTACCCCGACGGCTTTGCTGTAAGAAATTGATTGGCAACTGATACAGAGGAAATGCATGTATCATTGCGAAATCCGCAAATTAAGAAATTTCACATAATCCAAAGTATGAAAAAAGAATCGGAGTTTGACGAGGCCCTTTACTTTTCTAAGTTTTTTGTTCCGACCATGGAAAAAGGTTCTCCAAACAACTTTCCGAGTTTTTAGAAAGATGCTTCTACTCCAGGTTTCAATTCTAAATTTCGAAGAAAAGTTGGAGGGGAGACAGAGCAGCACTATTTGACTCGATATCTGCGTAGCCTACACACTTTGTGACGAGTCACACACTCCCATAATTCACTTCTTTCCTTCCAACGTTTCGACTGCATTATTTCGATAGTTCGAAACAATAATTCAATCCGCTGATTGACTTTTCATCTGTAAGTTTTTGCGGCAACAGAACAATTTGGTTAGAACGTAAAAGCTGGGTCTCCTTAAACTGATCGGCTTATTTGCGCTACATAAATTATAAGGGACCTGAAATACCTTGTTTACGAATCATTAGGAAATGCATCAGCGTAGAAACGGCAGTAAGAAGCGGCAAGACGAAGGTGTGTAAACTGTAAAAACGGGTTAATGTGGATTGTCCAACACTTACACTTCCTCGTAATGATTCGACTAATGAAGATCCTATCAAAGGAATTGCTTCAGGCACACCTGTTACAATTTTGACAGCCCAATAGCCAATTTGATCCCAGGGTAAGGAATATCCAGTTACACCGAACGACACAGTTAATACAGCTAAAATCACCCCGGTAACCCGAGTCAATTCGCGAGGTTTCTTGAAACCTCCTGTTAGATATACGCGAAATACATGTAGGATCATCATTAGTACCATCATACTTGCTGACCAACGATGAACAGAACGGATGAGCCAACCGAAATTTACCTCAGTCATTATATATTGAACTGAAGAAAAAGCTTCTGTAACAGTTGGACGGTAATAAAAGGTCATAGCAAAACCAGTAGCTACCTGAACCAAAAAGCGGGTCAACGTGATTCCTCCCAAGCAATAGAATATGTTCACATGCGGAGGAACATATTTACTGGTAATATCATCAGCAATTGCCTGAATTTCGAGACGCTCCTCGAACCAATCATATACCTTAGCAAGATAGATAAGCCTCTTTGGCTCCCTCTTTATAAACTGAACATGAGATTTTCCCCTCACACAGCTTAGACGAAGACTTTCTCTGAGCACAGCCTTTTCCGCTTTTCTGTTATTAATTTTTCAAATAAGAAAACAGGCCATTGGAAAAGGCATCAACCCTCTCACCCCATCCCCCAGATACGATTTTAGTGCTTTTCTGTCATGATAAAAAAAAAGCAGGGGTAGGGCGGACGAGCAACTCGGATCCGAAAAATTCGGAAATAAATCTCATTTTAATCTCATGTTAGCCTCTACGTTTATATCAGTAGTACTAGCGTCTTGAGAAATCTTTTTATCTTATCAACTTATCTACCCTTAACAATTAACTTTGAAATTAGAGTGAGGTATATAAATGAATAGAGGTTACCTCGTTCTAATCCGATTAATTCAATACTCTCAAAACCTTAGATTTCTACTATATATCGATGAAATACTTCATGTGTAATACATAAAAAAAAAGATCCAATGGGCACCGAATCCTCTAGCACCACCGCCTAGAAATTCTAAAAACGATCGATGTTCAGCACATTCTTTCCTTCATCACCCCCGAGGGGAAATGGTTAAGAAATATTCCCTAAATAATCGTTTGATTGAGCACCCAGTGGATAGAATCATAGAAAGGAACCTGTAACGAGATTTAAGCAGTAAATTGGTGCAAGTTAATCATAGTATGACATTTTCAATAAATAGAAACCTCTTGCGTTTCAGGTATTAATCATTCAACGGCTACCCGGCTAGATATCGGTGGTGAAAGAACTATTATTCAAACAGAATAAAGAAAAAACTTTTCACTCTTATTTATTGAACCGGATCAATTGTAACGAATCACACACCCATGTTGCCAAAATAGTTAATAGAAGGAAAAAGTTTACGCAATTTAACTACCTCCAATATCCTTTTTCCCTAAGTCCCCGGCTGCTGCTCGTGCATCAGTGGGACTCAGGGCCTTTTTACCAACTAATTGAAATACCGTCCAATAAAACGGATGAATTATAAATTTCTAAAATAGTAACCAGAAATATCGCGAATAAAGCCATGAAAAACCCCATTAGAGGAGTGGTTCCCCAACCGGGAGCAACTTTTCCATATTCTGAGTTAAGCGGTTTTAAAACCATTCCTAGAACACTGATTTTGGGTTTACCCCTGGGAGTTTCATCAATAACTTTTGTAGCCATATAGCCTATTCAACTTGTTGAAATTTGTTGACTTTGTATACTAGTATGCCGGGTGAAACCAAATTTATTGGGTCACATGGCAACGGAAACCGCAACTTTAGTCGCTATCCCCATATCCCGTTCACTTGTTAGCTTCACCGGTTATGCCTTATATACTGCTTTCGGTCAACCGTCTAAAGAACTGAGAGATCCCTTCGAGGAACATGAAGATTAGTCATACAAGGAGACCTTCCCCAAAATCTAAAAGGGAAGGTCTCTCATTAATCTTATTCTACTCATGCTGGTGGTTTGATCGATGCGACGAATTTAAACTGCATAGAGATTTTCCTATTTTCCCCTGTTAGGCACTTTAGGAGGTTCTCGAAAGAAAATTGCGAAAAATATTATACCTAAAGTCGCTACCAACAAAAATGTGTAAACCAGTGCTTCCATGGATTCAGCGATGAATTGGTGTTTTTAAAAATATCTCTCGTACTAATTCTTTTAATTTTCCTTAAGCTTTTTTTTTATTAGGTTGACTTCAAAGTAGGTAAAAATATGCAGTTAAAACAATTCATTTAGATCTGACGAAATATTTATTTTCGCTTCGATAGAAATATAAGTAGCTGGGGTGGGAAGTAATGAAAATAATCCCGATGGATTCCTGACCCCAAGTAATATATCAAAATAAATCTTTCAAACAGCTTGTCTCTTAGTACTTGGGTCTCCCAACTTCTGGAACGCACCGAATTCGACTTGGGCGTCCAAGTCAGGGTCAATGCCAGCGAATACGTCTCTAAATAAAGTTCTTGCACCATGCCAAATATGGCCAAAGAAAAAGATGAGAGCAAACGTAGCGTGACCAAAAGTGAACCAACCTCGCGGACTACTCCTAAATACACCATCCGATTTCAAAGTGGCGCGATCAAACTCGAAGATCTCGCCTAATTGAGCACGCCTAGCATATTTCTTAACCGTGGCTGGGTCATTGAAGCTAACACCATCTAATTCACCACCAAAAAATTCTACAGTTACACCTACCTGCTCAACACTGTATTTTGATTCCGCTCGCCTGAAGGGCACATCGGCTCTTACAATACCTTCTCCGTCTACCAAGACGACCGGAAATGTTTCAAAGAAGGTTGGCATACGGCGTACAAACAGTTCATGTCCTTCCTTATCCTTAAAAACGGCATGGCCTAACCAACCAACGGCTATGCCATCTCCATTGTCCATTGCACCTGCTCTAAACAACCCACCTTTTGCGGGATTGTTTCCAATGTAGTCATAAAAAGCCAATTTTTCCGGAATCTTTGACCAAACTTGAGAGAGATTCAGACTTTCAGCTTCACCTGATCGTATCCGTTTTTCTATTTCTTGTTGAAAGTACCCCTGATCCCATTGATAACGGGTAGGTCCAAACAGTTCAATCGGGGTGGCGGCGGAACCGTACCACATGGTTCCAGAAACCACAAAAGCGGCAAAAAATACAGCGGCAATACTGCTAGACAATACGGTTTCGACATTTCCCATACGTAGAGCCTTATATAATCTTTGGGGTGGACGAACGCTGAGGTGGAACAATCCGGCTAGTATGCCTAACACTCCTGCTGCTATATGATGCGACGCTATTCCACCCGAGATAAATGGGTCAAAGCCCTCGGCTCCCCAAGCCGGATCCACAGGTTCCACCTTTCCTGTTAATCCATAGGGGTCTGATACCCAAATACCAGGACCAAATAAACCAGTTACATGAAACGCTCCAAACGCAAAACAAAGTACTCCTGAAAGAAACAGGTGAATTCCAAATATTTTAGGTAAATCTAGAGAAGGTTTTCCTGTACGATCATCGCGAAACAGATCCAGGTCCCAATAAACCCAGTGCCATATAGCTGCCAAAAAGAGCAGACCGGATAGTATTATATGAGCTGCGGCTACGCCTTCGTAACTCCAGATACCCGCGTCCGTCGCAGTATCTCCTGTGATACTCCAACCCCCCCAGGATTTTGTTACCCCGATACGAGTCATAAACGGAATGACAAACATACCCTGCCTCCACATCGGATCAAGAATAGGATCGGATGGGTCAAATACAGCTAGTTCATATGAAGCCATCGAGCCCGCCCAACCAGAGACCAAGGCAGTATGCATCAAATGCACAGCAATGAGGCGACCGGGGTCATTTAATACAACAGTGTGAACGCGATACCAAGGCAAACCCGTGAAAAACCCCTTTCTTGGATATTCGAGATGAATGATCACCACGTAACTTTCTCGCAATGGTCGTTCGCATCTTGAAGAAATAAATAAAGGTTTGTTGTTTGAAAATCTGGAATACTATTCTGGTTTGTGATTGAAACAATATATATATAGGTAGGAGCAAAAGAAGCGATGTTCCTGCCTTTAAGTTTAAGTGATAATCTCTTTTTATTAAAATCCTATCGTTTCACTATTTCAATCATTTAGTTGTGCAAAAAACGTTATTGCATGGAACATGCTAGCAACTTCTCGAAGGATAAAGGCTCTCTCAAAAAAGTGTAAAGACATAGATATTCTAGCATCTTTATTATTCGTATAACAATGTAGAGATTGGTCCCATCAAGATTCATCCCCCAAAGTCAAAAATAGAGCGGTCTATACCATCTAGGTCAGACATATGATAATATGACATGAACTATTAATTTTTGGTTAAACTTCTACTTATGCTACTTACGCTCCCAATTCAAAGGTAACCACAACAATTTGATTATTCATATATGCCAATTGGTGTTCCAAAAGTGCCCTTTCGTCTACCTGGGGAAGAGGATGCGGTTCGGGTTGACGTATAGTGCGACTTGTTAGGTATGTCGAGCCTGACGGAACCTGTCTCCGCCGTTTGATAACCGATCGACTTGTATCCAGTTCGCCTGTAATTAGCTACTTCATTAGTAATTGAATGCGTGAAAAAACTTGAATTTTCTAAAAAAAAAAAAGTGTTAACTGTTGGAGTCCATGGCTAGTTGAGATGAACAAATTGTCTAGGCCTCGGTCACCCAATCCCAGAGATCGATCGCAGCATAAATACATGTGAGATACTAATTAGAACATAAACTTATGTTCTAAAGATTCATTGAGTTTCCAAAATGAAAAAAAAAAAGAGATAAAGGGAAAGGAAAACTACTTGTTCCATATGTACGGGTGGTGGTCGGAACTTCTCCTCTACGGGGTAGGAGATGAGCCTAAAGATTCTTTGCATTAAAAGGTCTCAACATCGAACAGAAATCTACTGGTGTAGGAGAAAGGAATCGGCACATTGGTGCACCCAATGCCAGTTACGACGCACTTCAAGATGTGTAAAAAAAAAGCGCTAAACAAACTTGAACGAGGAAAACCGTAATTTTCGGGTAAGGTTAACTCTATATAATAAAAAGAGTTCATCCTTTATTTATTGCTATTCTATCCCGTCTTTATGCCCTTGTGTAGAAGCCGTCTGTCTTCAACGAGACCTTTACGGTTCCAGAGGGGGGGGCAGTAATATAAACGTGACCTATCCCAATCAACCGGCTTTATCGAGAAAGGCTTCTTTTTCTAGGTCAACAGATTGATGACGAGATAGCCAATCAACTTATTGGCATCATGATGTATTTGAATGGTGAGGATCAAGCCAAAGATATGTACTTGTATGTAAATTCCCCTGGCGGGGCAGTATTAGCCGGAATATCTGTTTATGACGCGATGCAATTTGTCGTACCAGATGTACATACCATTTGTATGGGCCTTGCTGCTTCAATGGGATCGTTTATTTTGGCTGGCGGAGAAATTACAAGACGTATAGCACTACCCCACGCTTGGCGCCAATGATTTGTATGGGTTAGGATTTTGCCTTCGCTCAATTGAGGCAACAATAGCATGGCAATCGGTACTTGGCGGCTTTTTCCATAATTCAAAGGTATCCGAAAAGAAAACGCTGAAGTCCTAAGCGGATAAAGGAAATCAAAAGAGATTTTTCTATTTACGTTAGATTCGGCGTTGATCAATATATTAGCGTCATAAATCATATAAAATAATTTTATTTGCAGAAGTTGTCAAAATTTCAAGATCTTTCTGCTGACAAAAAGAATTGAGATTCAACTGATTCCTTTGTGGATTTAAAGTATACAAACTTTGGGATTGTGGACGCGAAGAGATGACGGAATCATCATAGTACTCTGGGAGAAAGGATGGTAAAATACTAAAATAGAACAAAAGTATTCGCGTATGGTGCAGGTAGTGTTGTACTGTAGGCTATTTTCACAGCGTAAAGAACCCGATTCAAAATAAGATTTAGCAAACTTCATTAGCTTAGCCCGTCAATAGTGTAAGGGAGCCGTATGCAGAGATATTTGCTTGTACGGTCGTACTTAGTCAGAGTTACCTAATTAGGGTGATGATTCATCAACCGGCTAGTTCATATTACGACGGACAAGCTGGAGAATGTGTCATGGAAGCAGAAGAAGCATCAAAACTACGCGATTGTATAACTAAAGTATATGCCCAAAGGACTGGTAAACCCCTGTGGCTAATTTCCGAAGACATGGAAAGAGATGTTTTTTTGTCCGCGGAAGAAGCCCAGAATTACGGTGTTGTGGATCTTGTAGCGCTGGAAAACGTTTCACGTTAGAAGTTTCTTAAATGGTCAAAAGACTAGCCGATATTCACATGTGAATCTATTCCGGAATTCAACTATTTTTTGTCATTATTACGCCATTTCATGTCTGTTAGTTATGGGCTATCCCACCTACAAACAGATTTACAAAATTGTTTTGAATAAATCCAAATACCCCACATAAAGAATTTGAGAATCAATTTTTGGATGTAGGGATGCATCATATTGGTCGAGAATATTTCGAACCGAATAAATCTTCTGCGTCTTTGAGCGTGCCAACAAACCAACAACTTATTAGAAAAGCAAGACAAATGATGAGAAGTGGAACAAAATCCCCAGCTCTTCGGGGGTGTCCCCAGCGGCGGGGGGTGTGTACTAGGGTGTATGTGTGACTTGTTTGGATCGAAAGTTTCAACTGTTTGGAGATTGATGCTGCAGAAGATTCTACCAAAAAGAGAATGGAACTAATTTCATAATCCACCTATTTTGATAAGAAATAGAATTCGTGGTTGAAGTCGGTGCGAACCCGATCTTTTCGATTTGGGACGATATAAAAAGTCAATAATAATAAGATTGAGTTATTAAACGAACTTAGGCTAGTGGTATCAACTCCTATACCTCTGCTACCAATTCTGGTTCGGCGGTAACAGGATTAGCTTTTCTGTTAACTCCCGGCATAAAATACCGTTACTATACATAACATACGATTTCTTTTAACAGATGAGAAATACGCTTGCTTAAAAAAGTCTTATCAGGCTGAGTTTAATAATTGGGGATCGTACGACCCACCAACAGCAGCTTCATTCTCTTCATTTTGGACAAAATTAAACTCCGGTATATAGGGGGATCCGACTGCCAAAAGGAATAAATCGCGGAAACATTGGAATCTGTCACATTTTCGATACAACGTCTGGCTGTTTGGTGATTTGAAAAAATATGGGGAAAAAGACGGGATATTAAGATAGTTACAGAAGGGAAAGTCGGAATAGCAGAAGCCACCAAGATCTCTAATTCTTACATAAGATATATATATAAAAGGGTTGTTGCAATTGAGATAAGTAGTTTGGTAAAGGCACCGGTATACTTGGCGGATTAGGGATACAATTTCTTGGAATATTTAAAAAGTTTGCTTAGTTAGTTTAGTAGCTTTGTTGTAATGGAACGTAATTTGTCGCATTTTCTATCGAATTCAATTTCTAATTAAGAAAAATTAAATCAATTTTTTTTTTGAAAAAATAGAGGAAATGAGGAAGAAATAAATCTTTTATTCAAAAACAAAATGGGATTTTTGTGAGGCTATACGTATAACGACCAGAGTAAAACGAGGATCCGTCGCTCGGAAGTATCGCAAAAACATTCTTGATTTTGCATCTGGTTTTCGGGGGGCTCATTCAGGATTATTTAGAACAGCGAACCAGCAGGTAAAAAAGGCTTTAGCTTGTGCTTATATAGATAGAAGTAATCGAAAAAGAACCTTCCGACGTCTGTGGATTGCTCGGATTAATGCAGCAGCACGGAAAGATGGAATTACCCACAGTTCAGCGATTCACAGTTTGTATGAGAATCAAGTTCTGTTGAATTGCAAGACACTTGCCCAAGTAGCTATACTAGATGCTTACTGCTTTTCCAGACTTCTAGAAAGAGTTAGCGGTAAAAAATAGTAATGCATGGTATCGAATTCAAGCCTCTCCGAATCGGAGAGGCAAAAAAACCAAATTGAATTACATTACAGATTTATGACAACAAAAAAAAAAAAGAAATATTATTTCGTGATCTAATTTTCGTTATTGGAAAAGGGTAGTAAGGCCAAAATCCGAGCTCTCTTTACGGCAGTAGCTACCATACGCTGCTGCTTTGAGGTCAATCTATTTATCCGTTTTGACAATATTTTTCCCTGTTCACTTATGAATCGACGAAGTAAGCTAGTATTTTTATACTCAATAAATTCATCGCAACGTATGGAAGGGGAACGTCTACCAGGAGGGCGTCTAAATTTATTCATGATATTTCTTTGTAAATGCCGATACATATCAATGTTGTTTTCGATTACGTGCAAACTAGTCGCAACGTAAATATATCTCATCTTTTTGACTCTTTATGCAAAGTGTGCTTGTAGCAATAAGGACAATACTTCTCCGACTCCAGTCTAGTGGGTGTGTTGCGACGATTTTTACGTGTAGTATATCGCGAAATACCTGTAAATCTACCATTAGTCTCTTTCTGAGTACAGCTTGTACATTCCAAAGCAATGGTTATCCTCACATCTTTAGTTTTGGCCATAGAATCAAATGTACTGTAGAAATTTCCCCTATTCATAAGTTTGAAAAGGGGTAAGGGGGGGGGGGTCGCGCGTAGATCCGTAATAGTATAAACGGACTATTCATGAAGTTTTGACCAATCAATGTTTTGTGACTAGACGTAAAGCTTTGTCACCCCTTACTTTTATAATCTATTTGCAGTTTCTTTTTCCAAAAGAAAAAATTAAAAAAATGGAAATAATAAAGCATCTGGAAAAAATCTATTTGTTTCTATCAGTAAACCAGCCAATAAGACAAACCATATCGTAGCCACGACGGGGGCCGTAGAAAGATATACTTTCACATGTTCCATAGGAATCCTCCTTTTTATTAAAAATAGTTATTTATCCACTTGTATGTCTCCCTATTGAATAATTCAATCTCCTGGAATCTACCGCTTAATTTCTACAAATAATTTTTACATTTACTTAAATAAAATAGGATATTTCTTTCTTCCCAGTATCCTATCCCAGGTATACCAAACCGGATTAAAAAAAAAAATAAGATTTTCTTAACTTTTTATAGCCAGTATCTGCAAGAAAAGATTATAATCAATTCGACAAAATAACAGGGGATCGATAATACTAATTTAAATCAGATCTAGTAGGGATGTGACGCAGCTCGGTAGCGTGTTTGTTTTGGGTACAAAATGCCGCAGGTTCAAATCCCGTCATCCCTATTTTTCATATATGTATAAACTTTCAAGGCTCATGGTTACTTTTCCATTCAATTGATCTCCATCTTCCTACTCAGTTTTTTGAGGGGGGGAGGGGAGAATTCTAGTAATTCCTCCTCCCCGCCACTGCAAGAGTTGCAGCTTTTACCTCTTAAATTAGACTGACGCCTTAGACGCCCTTAGTTCAGTCCGGTGGAACGCGGGTCTCCAAAACCCGATGTCGTAGGTTCGAATCCTACAGGGCGTGTCTATCATTACCTACCTCCAATGAGGTATTGCTCAAGCAATTTTGACTGAATTAAAACTAGTTCTCGTTGTTGGAAAAGAATAAAAAATTGGAAAAGATGTTTCAATCCCTCTATTTTATCCAGATTTTACTTCGAAATTTATTAACTAAATTTTATCGAATATCTAATTGATCGCCCCGTCTATATTGGAGGTATGCAGTTACAAATAATCCAGCTAGGGTTATCGGAATCAATCCTGACACAATTCCAGATAGTAATGCTTCAACCATTTCAATTTGTAAATGTCTAATACAAAAACTTACCAAAGTAGATTTAGGCATCAACTAAGAAAATCATTGGCAAATGCAACAGATTAGTAAGCGCCATCCGTAGAAGACCCCGTTTCGCCTCTACCCTTTCTCTTTTTACTAAATGAGAATAAGTTGCAGAATCTGAATCTTGTTCAATCCGACAAATAAAGCTGGGGTCAGAGTTAGTGCAAGCAGGAGAAAGGCAAAATAGCTTAATAAGGTGAGCATATATCTGAATAACAAGTTGTTTGGCAAATGAGTTAGTATATGATTCTCGAGTAGTTTATCACCCCATGTCCTCGAATCAAAGTTGTTTACTCCAGTTTGTTAAATTAGATTCAATAAGAACTAAGTTTAGTTTTGGGGATTTTAATTTATCATTTCCATTCATTTTGAATCTATTCATTTAGGAATATCAAAATTTAATGCTTTAATTCCTTTCCCGGGGCGGGCAGCTACCTACCTAATAGATCCCCCTCCTTCACATTGTGACTTAACCATCAAGAAAGCATCTTTTTCTATTCAATTTTTAGAAAGATTAGCTACAACTGTTTGGCCCCAATGACCATAGAATTACAATAACGGTTTTTACACCGGATCGGGCAGTAAAAGAGTGGAAGAAGGTACCCTTAACCTATATCACTGCATCATTTAAAAACCAGGCTCTATTTTTCATTCCATACAGGTTACGTGTTGTATTGGCGGCAATAAAGAATTTTACAAGTATAACATAACGATCTTGTAGCGAGTGACCTTGCCGCATTGTAGCTTGAATAGCTATACTGACCCAGTATATTTTGAATATACCTTGGGTGCAAAAGTGACAACCTAATTTGTATCAAAGGGGCTTATTCTGGCTGGTGCATTCGGCATCTATTCTTTTTATCCCCTTGATCTTTCTTTTTTTTTTCTACTTATTCGAAAAATAAAATAAGTGATTCTTTCCTTTTGGTATTACAAGATAGATACGGAGTCAAACATGTCTGGGAATACAGGAGAGCGCCCCTTTGCCGACATTATTACTAGTATTCGATACTGGGTCATCCACAGCATTACTATACCCTCCTTGTTTATCGCAGGCTGGCTATTTGTAAGTACTGGTTTAGCTTACGATGTTTCTGGAAGTCCCCGCCCAAACGAATATTTTTCAGAGAACCGACAAGAAATTCCTCTAATAACTGGTCGCTTCGACTCATTAGAGCAAGTTGATGCATTTACGAAATCCTCTTAGGAAATTAGGAGAAACCAATGGCGTTAGATAAGACTTATCCAATTTTTACTGTTAGATGGTTGGCCGTCCATGGATTAGCTGTACCTACGGTTTTTTTCCCGGGATCTATATCAGCTACGCAATTCATTCAAAGATAGTTTTTAGTGAGTCTTGAATTTACGACACAACCGAATCCGAATAAACAGAGTGTAGAATTGAATCGTACAAGTCTTTATCGGGGATTATTGCTGATTTTTGTACTTGCCGTTTTATCTTCTAACTATTTTTTCAATTAGAAATTAAACATAATTCTTTGAGAAGGATCAAGATCCTAATTATTTGTGACCGTTCATGTCTAGAGTCGCGGCCGGTTGAAAACTATGAAGAGAAAGAGCGGGAAGGAGGCATTACAGATGACAAATACCACTGGAAGAGTTCCTTTGTGGTTAGTAGGTACTGTAGCCGGTACACTTGTGATAGGTTTGTCGGGCGTATTCTTTTACGGAGCTTATTCAGGGTTAGGGTCATCTCTTTGAGAACAAAATTAATTGATGCAAGTGATGAGTAGTCAATTAATACGTCTTCTTGCTTCAGGTGCGGATTAAGCAGAGCGAACCCCGCAGGCGAAGTCTCCATTTCTTTTTTCTATTTTTCATTAAAAAAAGAATGAGTGGGAAGGAAAAAGAAATGTTTTGATTCAACAAATCCTAATTCATCGAATATAAATTGATCTTGCATCAGTTTTACACCATTAAGACTGAATGTAATATCCATTAATATTATGACTTTGTGACAAGTCTCATTTATTAGTAAATGAATAGACGGATTCATTTCCGAAGTTTTCAAGTAAGAGAGGGGGGGGGGATCCGGCGACACCTAATCCAAGAACAATTCTTTCTACCATCTGTTTCTAACTCTTTTTTAAATACATTAATGGGGCAAAAAGAAATCTTCTGATAACTTCTATTTCCGAAAATAGAATTTCAGTGAAAGACTTAGTAAATCTAACTAATTAGGGTTATCTCACGATATTTATAATATCGTCTATATACCGATCAACCGAAAAACAATAGTTTTTACCTTTAGTAGTTTTTCCCATTATCTTCAGCAACGGCCAACTAGTCCGTCCCAATCTTTGTTTCTAATCCCTTCCCCTATTCCTGCCGTTGCTTTCTCGATCATTGCTAATCGGGCCCTGCTGGAGCCGAGTTAAGAACTTGTACGGAATAAGAAATAATATATTAAGTAAATCTTTGAGTAGCGTTGAAGTGAGTGTTGCTGACCCCGGCAACACTCACTTCAACGCTACCGAGCTAGCAAAACCTCTGAATCAACTGGGCTACTTGATCCTTCACATTCTGTGATATGATTTCCAAACCGTACCGTCTTTTCATTTTCCTGTTTGTTCAAATACATTTGTACGGATTGTCCTATAGCTACAGGCCCCCCTTCAATATAATAGAGAAGGCCGGAACCGCCAAATCGAAAACTTAAAGATCACATCTTTTCTCCATAATTGATGAAATAACGAATCAAATCAGTTAGGTTTTGTCAAAGAAAAGAGTGTGTAATTAAAAATTCATTTCTGCCAACTGAACTTTTTCAAATTGCTTCTTCTTAAGCACGAGAAATATTTGTGCTAAAACAACCGACGCAAAGAAAGCTAAGAGACCTTGGATCCGTGCAGGGTCTTGTAGTACGATTTCTACTTCTCCCTGACCGAATCCTCCCACGTTGGGGTTATTAGTTAAAGGTTGATCCGCCTTGACAAACTCACCTTCTGAAACGATGAGTTCGGGGCCGGGAGGTAAAATATCAATAGTTTCGCGAGCCTCCGATGATTCTTCAATAGTGATTTCGTACCCACCCTTTCCCTCTTTTCGAACAATTCTTTTTATTTTTCCCGTTGTTGAAGCGGTATATACTGTGTTGTTGCTTCTGCTACCATCTGGGTAGATTTGTCCCCTCCCCCTGTTACCCCCTACATAAATGGGATATTTCAGAAAATGAGCCTCTTTATTAGTCTCTGGATTTGGTGATAAAATTGGAAATACAATTTCGCTGTATAACTTACCTGGTATTGGGCCTACAACAATAATATTGTCCTTGCCGGGTCGATAAATTTGAAATGACAACTTTCCCAATTTTCCTTTTATTTCGGTTGGGAGGCGATTAGGAGGAGCTAATTCAAACCCTTCGGGTAGAATAAGGACGGCGCCCACATTCAGACCCCCTTTTTTTCCATTTGCCAATACTTATTTAATCTACGTGTCGTAAGGAATCTTAACAATTGCCTCAAATACAGTATCAGGAAGAACGGATTGTGGGGCTTCAATATCGACGGGTTTCTTAGCTAAATGACAATTGGCGCATACAATACGACCCGTGGCTTCCCGTGGATTTTCGTAGTTTTGCTGCGCAAGAATCGGATATGCGTTCGATACAGATGAACAGCTTAATTCTCCAAAACTTATCAATACTACGATTGATGGAATCCACCATTTTTTTACCCACATATTCGTAATTATTGCTTGCATAAATTGATGATTAGTCTTAAATATTTGTACGGACAGATCGTAAAATTCTTTATTTTAGAATAACTGCTTCGAATACTCTTATTTTTCCAATTCTTTTCTTGTAGCTGGTACTCCGTTTTTCCAATATTGGATGGCAAATAACAAGGAGAATGGGGGAGGGGCTGGAATAGCTTGTCTAACTGAAGATTTGAATAAAATGTTATCACTCACTCATTGTATGGTAAGTCGCTACAATTGAAGGAGATGTTCGATTCAAATGACGAAAGATCCAGTACTTAAACACCGTATCTAAAATAACTGGGAAAGTTGAAACAAAACGAGGAATTACATACTTGTTGGGAATCATTCCGAACTGTTCGAAAAAGGACCCTATAATGATTTCCCAACCATGGGGCGAATGAAACCCTATACATAGATCAGTCAGTAGAAGTATGAAAAACGCCTTCATTGTATCATTTAAACTATAAAATGGCTCTTGAACCCAGGAATTTGAAACCGCAAGTCTCTTTCGCCCCGATAGGAGGAAAAGAAGTAGAATGACGATGCTAATTGCATTGGTTGCTAGCTGCAGCAATAGAGCTATGGTTAGCTCGTTATACATTGTTGCTAATCTAGCAGTTCTATCCCGTCCATCGATGTCAAAATTTTGCAACTGCATATCTACAAAATTACCAATCACATCGTCTAACCAGAGTAACGCTTCTGTTTCTCGAAGCTGTGTCAAAGCTTTTTCTTCTTGGAGGGAGTTCAAAAATACTTGGATTTGAATCTTGTTCCACCATCCCCTAATCCAGGGTTCCAGAAACCAACTTTTCAGAGCCTCGCGAAGCAATACCGGAAGAAACAAGGAAAAACTGATGTATTGGAGAGAAGCGGAAGCTTGGTTCCTGGCTAGATCGAAGTCGTTATATGCTAATACATTTGATTGATTCGTCAATTCCGCTTTGAACCTAGATAAAGTCCGGGTCACCGATCGAGGCACCAAATTAATTGGCTCGTAGGCTGCTGGACTGTCAGGGGAATTTGCTAATTCGCAATTAAGCGATTTTTCAATTAACTTCTTATTAATTTGAAATGAAAAAATTTGTCTGGAACGAATTCTTACCTGAGAATCAAATTCGTTTGAAATTGCTTCGATCCAAGCTAATTTCCTATTCATTTTTCGCAGATTTCTCAATTTATGAGAAATGCACCTAACAGGCTTACCCCCGAGTTCATTGTTTGATAAACGAATGACTCCTCTTCTCCAACTGTCTAATTTGTAATCCATAGACAAATTAGAACAAGATTTCGCAGATATATCTTGGGTACTCAAAATATCTAAAGTAGGCGTATCTAAACAATTTTCGAGTGAGTAATTGCTTGTGTAGTGTAGGTAGGATCCGCAGGGCTTGATTGGAGACATCGAAAGATACTTTGTCCAAAAAAAAGTTGTTAAATAGTTTTGAATTCCCAAAAAGAGTAAGCTAATTCTGTGTTCTAGGAGACTGCGACATATTACATATCTAGATTTGTCGGATGCTGCAGTTTCAAAAGCTGATTGGGCTCGTGACAAATCTTTTGTTGTAGAGGGAAATGACTTCAGTTGCACGAAAAGCAAAGAGTCAGACTGCAGGTTCTTACTAGCTTCATAGGCTCTATCCAAAGAACGATGTGGTGTATTGAAAAACCATCTAAGAAGTTTCCGTTTCCAATGAAAGAAGTGCATATATTATATATCTATCAAGCAGGAGAGGGGAATTCGCGAAGTAAGAGATTGGTCAGATAAGTTTTTGTGTCATTAGATTATATCTCTTTTTAAGAACTTTTTAAATGCCCTCTCTTCCCGTTATCCCAATACTTTTTTCTGTACCATATCTTTTCGTAGAGAATATGGTTTTTTTTTGACTGAACCTCAAAAACCTTCAATTGATACACGTAAAAAACGGGCGAGTTCGGCAGCTTTTTCTTCCATATTTTCCAAGGTGAGATTTTCGCCGATTCTAGTTAGGGGGATGCTTTGTCGACCCCTGATTTTAAGATAGAGAGTCCTATTTGGAAAAAAACCTTCTTGACTCTTTAAACCGACTGCTTCAACATCTTTCAATACGAGTCGAATACGGATACGACGGTTCTTTCCGGGGAAACCCCATCGAAAAATGGAGGAAAAACCTTCTTGCTTGTCGAAGTAATTGTATCCGCCCCCCACGTCCCAAAAAACAGTACACCACAAGTACAAACCGAGGGAAAGACCAGCGATTCCATAGAAGCACATTACGAGACCTTGTGGAAGAAAAGCAATCTGTTTGGATGAAAGTAGCGGGATCAGATCTTCACCGATGCAACTAGAAAACCCCACCAGCAAGAAACCCATTGAACCGCAGACAAGGATACAAGCCCAACACGAATTTGCAAATGTACGTGAGCCTTTTATTAACTCTACTTGGGTCCATTTGGAGCGGGAACTCATTATAATTTCCTTATACATTGCATACTGGATAGATTAATTTTGTCGCTGCATTTCTTTGTTTTTGTTTCCTCTCGTCATTCTAATTGTCCATTCACGCCTTTTGCTTTTGTCTCGCGTATTCGCTCACATTTGGTAGTAAAAATATCCAAAAGAAAAGGATTTTTCACAAGTGAAGTATCCCATCTTACTAACAAATGATCAATCTATATCCCAATTCTGAGTAAAGTTAGAATGAGACATAGATTGTGATGATATTGTTTAATTACTAGAAAAATAAAATAGGAGCAGCGAGGGTCATTTCAATTTGGTTGTGGCTAGAGGTATATTTCTAATAAAATCCTACGAAGAGCGGAAGACCCCATAAACTCTTTTTTATTTATTTAACAAAAAAAAGGATAAATTATAGGATTTCATCCCGTTCTATATATAGAAATAGGGAAGCCATTGTAACTGCCGGAAACAATAAACCTACTAGCGGTACAAGAATAGAGGGTAAATAAGACGCTGCCATGGTGAATTTGCCTCGAAAAAGAAAGAGATATTTATACAACAATGTATCTTCGTTTCACTATTCCTTCTAGTATCTAATGATATTATTTTTATTCCATAAATGAAAGGGTCTTAGAGTTGAAAATAATATGTCCTTTATAACAATATATTTAGGGAAGAATAATAAACTGACGACGAGGAAACCTCCTATTCGCTCTCTTTGCCTATTAAAAAATATAAAGAAAGTTAAATAATCAGATTTAGGATATATCTAATAAGATTTTGAAAGACTCTTTTTGTAAGGAGCTGATAAGTAAGGCTCAGAGATTTCGCTCAAAACACCCTTCAGAAGATTACGCGGGACAATTGAATCGAGTAGCCCATTCCCAAATAAGGACTCAGCTGCTTGAAAATCGTCAGGTATTTTCTGGCGCGAGGTTTATTCAATTACCCTTTTACCGGCAAAGGCTATATAGGCTTTAGATTCGGCAATAATTATATCTCCCAACATCCCGGAACTAGCAGTAACGCCGCCCGTAGTTGGATAAGTAAGAACAGATATATGAAGTAATCTTTTTTGAGCTTGATGAAAATGTAGAACAGAAGATATTTTAGCCATTTGCATCAAGCTCAACGTTCCCTCCTGCATACGCGCCCCCCCGGAGGCACAAATTAGAACTAGTGGCAGAAGCTTTCGTGTGGCATATTCAATTAACCGAGTAATCTTTTCACCTACCACGGAACCCATACTTCCCCCCATAAGATGGAAATCCATAACACCAAGCGCAATAAGTGTTCCATTTAGATATCCTATACCTGTTTGAACAGCATCAGTTAAACCAGTCCTTTCTTGAGAAATAAGGAGATGGTTTTCATAAGAATCTTCGTCGGAAAAACTTAAAATGTCTCTTGCAGTTGTATCTTCATCCATGGGAATCCATGTGTTCGGGTCAATTAAAAGTTCGATTCTTTCCATACTATTCATTGAGAGGTGATGACCGCGTTCTTCACAAACACTCTTATTTCGTTTCAAGAATTTCACATGAAGCATATTCCCGCAATTATCACACCGAGCCCATAATCCCTTGTTCGCGTTAACACCTATTCGTCTATCTCTTTCACTTGAGTTGGAACTTCGCGTAGCTTCTTCGAGAAAAGCCCCAATTAATCCACCAAATTTTCGCCTATCTTCAAACCAATTTATTACAGACGTAAAAATCTCCTCATCTGTTTCCTTAGTTCGTGTAACGAATAAATCGCCCAAAAATCTTCCCAAAAAAGACAGAGTGTGTCCCTGTCCCTAGTTGAGACAAAAACCAACGCAACAAGCTTATTGGCAAAATAATAGTAGAGATTGAGAAATTAGTTACGTTACGAAATCAGCCATATTTTAGTTGTTTGACTTTGATTCTCCAACAGCGCAGACAAAACAATATAATACAATTGCCTATCGCGATTAATTAACCGGCAGTATGTCCAATTTAAAGCCCCCTCCCCTCCAAGACTTAATCCAACCACTACCCTTCCAGTGCTTCTCTTTTTTGTCACCACATCTCGAAAACCTTGCGACCGAACAAAGTAATCCAATCCATCTCCAAACTTCTTGAAAGGAATAGGCTCTATTCCTTTCGCATCTACATAGAGTGTATAATCCTCATAGGACCCACCCGGGAAGCGGTGCTTCCTTTGCTCCTATCCTAGGGGGATCTCGGCTCCTGGGATATATTTCACCCAAGCTATGACCGACTCTACGAGCCCTGAACAGTTCGCTCCGCCTCCAGTTAACTCGTTAAAGGCTTCTACGCAGTGACCTATCCGGGTCTTGCCGGGCGGCATCCCCAAAGCCCAGGTCACTAATCCGCTGCTTTCCTCCTTGAGCCATTCAATCAAGAATGGATTGCGACGTGTCACTGTCCTGGGAGTCTGTATAAAGAGGAAGTGCCTTTTCCCCCCTCACTGGATCGGTCAACGTCCGGCAACCTCCAGTTGGTCGTAAATAGGGAGTGGGCTCCGAGCTTAACCGATATCGCGGGCCTGTTAGCTTCTACTTTTACTTTCTCATTGGATCTCAGTTTTTTAGTATTATTAATGTTGTATTGCTGTGTTGTCGGGTCACGTCTGGGAAAACAAGGCGAGATTTCCCTTCTATGAGAATCAGCTCGAAGCGATTTGCCACCCAACTCAGGTCCAAAGTCTCAGAGGTCTCTCCCAGGATATACTCTAATAATCGGGCTAGGGTCGATTTCCTCGTTGAATCAGAGCTCCATAAAAATAGGCTGAATTGCTGGCGAGTGTCCAAGGTAAACACGTGACGAAATCGAATGACCCAAAAATACTCGTTGAGTTTATCATCAGACTGCGAATTTTTAATTGGTAGCTTTATACTAATTGGTGGGGACTCGAACCCTCCTTGCATCTGCGGTTTAAAAACACGCGCTTTCCTTATTTAGCCACCAACCCTTTTTTGGGTACAAAGAAGATCCGGGGGAAAAAAAAAAGAGTTCCCGACCCTCTTTGTACGATTATGTTTCAGAATGCTTTTGAGACAGGTACCGGAATAAACAACTTTGACAACTCAGAATTATCTACAACGTATCAATTGTATCGAACTCAAATTTGATTGCTTTCCAGATTTCGCATGCAGCAGCCAATTCTGGACTCCACTTAGTAGCTTCGCGGATGATTTCATTACCTTCACGAGCAAGGTCACGTCCCTCGTTACGAGCTTGTACGCAAGCCTCCAATGCAACTCGGTTAGCTACGGCACCGGGTGCATTTCCCCAGGGATGTCCTAACGTTCCCCCGCCAAATTGTAAGACAGAATCGTCCCCGAAGATTTCAGTTAGAGCAGGCATGTGCCAGACATGAATACCACCCGAAGCAACAGGCAGCACACCTGGCATAGATACCCAATCCTGGGTAAAATAGATGCCGCGATTACGATCTTTTTCGATATAATCATCACGAAGTAAATCGACAAATCCCAAAGTAACTTCTCGTTCGCCCTCTAGTTTGCCGACTACAGTTCCGGCATGAATATGATCCCCACCAGACATGCGTAATGCTTTGGCTAATACACGGAAATGCATACCATGATTCCGTTGTCTATCGATGACAGCATGCATTGCCCGGTGAATGTGAAGAAGTAATCCATTATCTCTGCAATAAAAAGCTAAGGTGGTATTTGCGGTAAATCCCCCAGTTAGGTAGTCATGCATAACGATTGGTGCACCCAATTCTCTGGCGAAAGCAGCTCTTTTCAACATTTCTTCACAGGTGCCTGCAGTGGCATTTAAGTAATGTCCCTTGATTTCACCCGTTTCCGCCTGGGCTTTAAAAAGGGCTTCTGCTACGAATAAGAAGCGATCTCTCCAACGCATGAACGGTTGGGAATTCACGTTTTCATCGTCTTTTGTGAAATCAAGTCCACCACGAAGGCATTCATAAACTGCTCTACCATAATTTTTAGCAGACAAGCCTAATTTTGGCTTGATTGTACATCCCAGTAAGGGGCGTCCATATTTGTTTAGTTTATCCCTTTCTACCTGAATACCGTGGGGAGGTCCGATAAAAGTTTTGGAATACGCGGGAGGAATTCGTAGGTCTTCCAGGCGCAGAGCGCGTAGGGCCTTGAATCCAAAAACATTACCTACAATAGAAGTCAGCATATTGGTGACAGAACCTTCCTCGAATAAATCCAGGGGATAAGCTACATACGCAATATACTGATTTTCTTCCCCAGCGACGGGCTCGATATCATAACACCGGCCTTTGTAGCGGTCAAGACTAGTAAGTCCGTCTGTCCATACCGTGGTCCATGTACCCGTAGAGGATTCAGCAGCTACTGCAGCTCCGGCTTCCTCAGCAGGTACTCCAGGTTGTGGGGTCATTCGGAAAGCCGCTAAAATATCAGTATCTTTGGTTTTGTATTCGGGAGTGTAATAAGTCAATCGGTAATCTTTGACACCAGCTTTGAATCCAACACCTGCTTTAGTCTCCGTTTGTGGCGACATGAGTTTGTTCCTCCCTACAACTGAAATAGTAAATCTTGCAATGATGAGATCTGCTCGGCATAAATAGAGTATTTCAATGTGATATGTAAATTGGGTCTCGGTGATTTAATATCCACATGATACTTATACTTGCCAATAATCCACTTTAGGAATGGAACATTATCATTTTATACTGCGTTTCATGTGGGATGCAACTAATCATTCCGGTTTTGCACATAAAGTGTTAAGGAAACAGCAGTCCGACCCACCTCAACACATTGACTCGGGAATCTGTTCATGGTTAGACTGATCCATGGATTATGAGCTAGTTAAGCGTTGGTTCTTTACTCCGAGGATCTAGAAAGGGAAAATACGCATACCCCGAAAATGAGAATTCAATGGATGGGGTACCGATTTCGTTAGTATCAAGTATGGGAAGAAAACTTCTTTTAATTGTCAAATCTTTGCATACCCTCAACCTATAGTCATATCTGCAAATTGAAAAGAAAATAGGTTGGAGTATTTGTTAAAATAGAATAGATAGATCTCCTTTACCATCAAATTTTCGACGTCGAAAAACTAAATACTTCTATCGATTCAGCAATTAACTAAAGAAAACAAACCGAAACTGTTATGAAAACCAGTTCTCTCTTTTTTGAAATTTCTGAATTGGTGGAAAAAAACGTGGGGTACATCACGCAGATCATTGGACCAGTATTAGATGTGGCTTTTTCCCCAGGAGAAATGCCCAACATCTACAATTCATTAGTAATCAAGGGAAAAAACTCGGCGGGCCAACAAATTGACGTTACTTGCGAGGTCCAACAATTGTTGGGTAACAATGAAGTAAGAGCAGTAGCTACGAGTGCCACAGATGGTTTAATGAGAGGTATGGGCGCTATTGATACGGGAGCCCCTCTTAGTGTTCCTGTTGGTGAAACCACTCTTGGCCGAATATTTAATGTACTCGGCGAACCCGTAGACAATCTGGGTCCTGTTCGCAATAGTACAACATTTCCAATTCACAGATCTGCTCCAGCATTTACTCAATTGGATACTAAGCTATCAATTTTCGAAACGGGAATTAAAGTTGTGGATCTTTTGGCTCCATATCGTCGAGGTGGAAAAATTGGCTTATTTGGTGGAGCCGGAGTTGGGAAGACAGTTCTTATCATGGAATCGATCAATAATATTGCGAAAGCTCATGGAGGTGTATCTGTATCCGGTGGAGTGGGGGAACGTACACGTGAAGGTAATGATCTCTATATGGAAATGAAAGAGTCAAAAGTTATTAATGAACAAAATATATCGGAATCAAAAGTGGCTTTAGTTTACGGTCAGATGAATGAACCACCGGGAGCTCGTATGAGAGTTGGTTCAACCGCTCCAACGATGGCAGAATACTTCCGAGATATTAACAAACAAGATGTACTCTTATTCATTGACAATATTTTTCGTTTCGTCCAAGCGGGGTCGGAGGTCTCAGCATTACTGGGTAGAATGCCTTCCGCCGTAGGTTATCAGCCAACCCTTGCTACAGAAATGGGATCATTGCAAGAAAGAATAACTTCGACCAAAGAAGGCTCAATAACTTCCATTCAAGCTGTTTATGTACCTGCGGATGATCTGACCGACCCAGCCCCTGCCACGACATTTGCACATCTAGATGCTACAACTGTTCTTTCGAGAGGCTTAGCAGCAAAAGGTATCTATCCGGCAGTGGATCCACTGGATTCGACCTCAACTATGTTGCAGCCTTGGATCGTAGGTGAGGAACATTACGAAACAGCACAGGGGGTGAAGCAGACTTTGCAACGTTACAAGGAACTCCAAGATATTATAGCTATTCTCGGGCTAGACGAATTATCCGAAGAGGACCGTTTGACGGTAGCTAGAGCGCGAAAGATAGAGCGTTTTTTGTCACAGCCTTTCTTTGTCGCGGAAGTATTTACCGGTTCTCCGGGTAAATATGTCAGTTTACCAGAAACAATTAAGGGATTTCAAATGATTCTTTCTGGAGAGTTAGATACTCTCCCCGAGCAAGCTTTTTATTCAGTTGGCAATATTGACGAAGCCGCCGCGAAGGCCGTGGCTTTACAGACGGAGGGTCAATAAGAGGTATGGCATTAAGTCTTCGTGTAATGGCCCCTAATCGAATAGTTTGGAATTCCGAGGTATGGGAAATTGTTTTATCCACTAGTGGCGGTCAAATCGGTATACTACCCAATCATGCGCCACTTCTCACAGCTTTGGATATGGGAATTTCAAAGATACGTAATGATGGTCGATGGTCCGCAATGGCGCTGATGGGTGGCTTTGCCATGATAGATAATAATCGGGTAACGATATTAGTTAACGAAGCAGAGATAGCTAATGAAATTGATCCGGCCGAAGCTCGAAGAAATTTTCAGACAGCTCAAGCTGAGTTAGCTAAGGCAGAAGGCAAGAAAAGAATAATAGAAGCGAATTTGGCATTTAAAAGAGCTAAAACCCGATTGGAAGCTTCAACTACTGTTTAGTTTGGTTTTTCTAACCTCGATAATTGGTACGGCCCCATAATCCCGTACTTTACTAGTACGACAACGTTACGCATGCAACACGCCCTGTACATGGCAAAACTTATTAGATACCGACTCAATACCGCTTCAATAGTTACGGTATCTAATAAGTAAATATTACCTACTATTGGATTCGAACCAATGACTCTCGCCGTATGAAAGCGATACTCTAACCGCTGAGTTAAGTAGGTTACCACCACCCTATTTTGCACCAAATTCATGATTCCTGCCTACTCAGGTATGTATGTATAGATACATCTATACATACATAGGCATTCGAATAAGTTTATATAGATATAATAACTATATCTATCTGCATATGTGCATCTGTATAGATATAGTTATTATATCTACGAATAACGGCTGGAAGCAAGTTATAAAGCATGTTCAAAGATTTCTTTTCCAACTGATTGACTTGACAGAAATTAGTTGTCAGCTGTACAATATTTGTTACATGAGCAATTGCGTTAAGGGCTATAGCTCAGCGGTAGAGCACCTCGTTTACACGTGCGCCAACGTCTTTTAAGAAGATTCGTCGAAAGCCAACGATTCCTGCAAACAAAAGGATATTGCATGATATATTTCTGTCTTACTTTTTGACCACGAAAGAACAGTAGCATGACAAATAAATCGGCTATAACTCGATTTTCTAAAGTTGATATGGTAAAATTGGTTTATCCAATGCTAAATTTGGTTGGCTCTTGGGGGGCCAAAAGAGAATCTCTTCCTCGCTTTACGAGCTTTCAGGTGTAAAAAGTATCGCGTCACCAAGCTAGAGTATCCAAGCGATAAAAACTATTTTGGATCGCGAGATGGAGTTATACCGAACAAAAACAAACCTATGTCAACGCCTAATAATCTTCTCAAGATACTTTGGGATTGCTCAATCCATTTCCTTTTTGTGTAGGTCATTTAATAAAAAAGAATTGCTTGAGCATACGGAGCCATATCTTCTCATTTATATACACAACGAAAGATTGGTACATCAGCGCCTGTTCGTCTCCAATTGATTGAATTGGAGAGCAGCTGGTTAGAGAGCCCAATGCCGCAAAAGCAGCTTGTTGGGTTCGATAAGCAGTTCGAGAATTCATTTCTTTTTTCTATATTCTGATCTGCATAACCGAGAATGTCTACGGTTCGAATCCGTATAGCCCTAAATCATATGGAAAGTAAAAGGCTAGCCCTTGATGTGACGCAATTTATCCAATCGATGCAAATGGCCTATCTAAGTAAATCCATAACTAACGACAATGACCTACCTAAAATTATAAGTATATATCAAAAAGAGATTATTCAATTGAATTTATCAAACGAAGTAAAAGGAAAGTTGCTCAAATTGGTAGTCAATAATTGACTGAATACACATGCGACTAATTTAGAGTCTCACGTTTTTTAGTAAAAATATTAAAAGTCTAAGCTGGCGACAACTACAACATACTTCTCCGCGAAGCTTGTAGGTGTTACACCTATTGTGGTGTAGCCAGACGGTGATTGTGGAAACAGAAGGAGTATTTAGATGTTTTTTTTTTACCAATATGACTCTTTCCGGATTTTTTTGTTAGTTTCTCTATCTATTCCATTCCTGGCTTTTTTGATTTCCAGGCTTGTTGCTCCCACTCGAAAAGGGCCGGAAAAATTGACAAGTTACGAGTCGGGTATTGAGCCAAAAGGAGACACTTGGATTCGATTTCAGATACGTTATTATATGTTTGCCTTGGTATTCACGGTCTCCGATGTTGAAACCGTATTTCTCTATCCTTGGGCTATAGCTTTTAGGGACTTAGGGTTGTTCGGTTTCGTCGAAGTGCTTGTTTTCGTATTCATACTAATCGTCGGTTTGGTTTATGCTTGGCGAAAAGGAGCATTGGAATGGTCTCAATTTCCGAAGAGTCGCGCGAAAGTGATAGCAGGAGACTCCAATATGCAAATAAAAGCGGGTTCCTCAATGCGGTAGCACAGTTACCCTTTCAGAGGGGTTTGTCAGATTCAATCTTTTTAGCTAGTATTAGTGATTTTTCCAATTGGTCCAGGCTATCCAGTTTATGGCCACTTTTATACGGTACCAGTTGTTGCTTCATTGAATTTGCCTCTCTAATTGGTTCGAGATTTGATTTCGATCGGTACGGCCTAGTACCTAGATCGAGCCCTAGACAAGCGGACCTGATTGTTACTGCCGGTACCGTAACAATGAAAATGGCTCCATCCTTAGTTAGACTCTATGAGCAAATGCCTGAACCTAAGTATGTAATTGCTATGGGAGCTTGTACCATTACAGGAGGCATGTTTAGTACAGATTCCTACAGCACCGTTCGCGGAGTAGACAAATTAATTCCTGTCGATATTTATTTACCTGGTTGTCCACCCAAACCCGAAGTCATTATCGATGCTGTGACAAAACTCCGAAAGAAGATTGCTCGAGATAACTTTGGGGAACGGGATTCCCCCTTTATTCGAACGAGATACTTTAGCTTAAGTCACCCACTTCATTTCATACCAAACACCCATATCGGAAAGTACTATCAAAAAATAGATAATTGTGACACAAGATCGGCGTTAACCAATTTTTTGGAAAACTTGCAAAAGTTTCCAGATGAGTACGGTGAATTAATATCATCAGATTGATGACTAGTTCTATGACTTCTATGGAATCAATGAGAAATTAAAGAGGTATTCAAAATGAACACCGGTGCTAAAGATGAATTCAATCTAGATACGCGGGGTCGAATATCTGGCTGGTTAACCAAACACAAGCTTTCACACCGACCTTTAGGTTACGATTACAGAGGTATCGAGATTTTGCAGGTCAAGTCTGAAGAATGGTTGTCTATAGCTGTCGCTCTATATGCTTACGGATTTAATTACCTACGATCTCAATGTGCTTACGATGCGGCACCTGGGGGATCTTTAGTCAGTGTATATCACTTAACCCAAATGAGAGACCAGCCAAATCAATCTGAGGAGATATGTGTAAAAGTCTTTGTTTCGAGATCAAATCCTCAAATACCTTCGGTTTACTGGGTTTGGAAAAGTGCTGATTTCCAGGAACGTGAGTCCTACGACATGTTGGGAATAATCTATCGAGGACATCCGTACCTTAAGCGTATATTAATGCCTGAAAGTTGGATCGGATGGCCTCTTCGTAAGGATTACGTGGTACCCAACTTCTATGAACTACAAGATGCCTATTAGATTTCTTAGTAAGATAAAAACTCAACTTTAGAACTCTTTTTCGGTCAAAAAAACCAGTTTTTGAAAAACTTACTAGATTTCCACTAGCTTTTTACTAGAAGATCTTGTACCTATGATATCGGTTTAGTTTATTCTTTTTATTTCTCCTCCATTCACTACTTGTGGGAATAATTTTTCTTTGCTTTAGTTGCCAAGAACCAGATTTGAACTGGTGACACGAGGATTTTCAGTCCTCTGCTCTACCAACTGAGCTATCCCGGCCAACTCTTTTTTTTTTTTAAGGATATGATCGCTACGGAGATGTTAGGGTTAAATATTTCCGTTATCGGATCTTTGATCATCTATTTGAACTTTCACTTCTGTTTTTGTTGATTTGTTTCAGGCTGTTTGTGGAGGAGAAATAAAAACCAAGTGGGAGGCCAAAAATTGATCGAGCCATTCAGGGATTTCCACCGCCTGAATGGCTGATCGTCTTGTCGGGATGAAACAAGCGGTTTTAGATGCTTTCCTTAGTTTCGATAGCTTAAATATCAATTGATCTACAAATGGAATGAAATAGTTGAATTGTATCGTTGGGGATAGAGGGACTTGAACCCTCACGGTCGAAACCAACGGATTTTCTTCCCACTGCAACTTGCGTCGCTACCAGATTGTCAGTAGCTGCGTAGGATAGGGCTCTATCTTCATTCGCAAGAGAATTATTAGTTGCTACCAGCTCAGTCATTACTCTACTTAAGTAAGAGTATTCATCGGAATGTAATGAAGTTTTAATAAGTAGTATACTTATGTGAGTGATAATTAGTAAAGTAAGTTTGGGGAAGAAAGGTTTATTTAGTGTATTATTCGTTAGAATAATAGAATATTGGCGCGATTTCGTGAATAAATCGCTTCTTCTAAACTGCTTTTAACGAGTTCGATTTTCAAATATAGAATTTCCCCCCCCCCCTCCCACTTTTTTTTAACTATAAATTAAAAATCTCTCTTTCAGAGATCTTACTTACTTTTTATGTGTTAAATATGTTCACATGGAACTTTTAGGTATTCAGTTCTTTTGTAAACTACTAACTAATAGTTTGCTCGTTAGAATAACCCCCTTCGAGTCTCTGTACCTATCTCAACTTACTAATGTAGTACGAGATTTGGCTCAGGATTGCCTGCTGAATAATCCTAGGTTCCCCTGAATCTGGGAGCTGCCACTCGATACATTTCCATACCTAGGCTCAATCTAATTGAGTCCGCTGCGTCTACCATTTCGCCATATCCCCACTCTTAGCCCCAACAAACCAAAAAGAAAACACATAGATATCCAGTTTCTTTTCTATTTTGAAAATAGAAAAGAAATAAGAAGGAATTGGTCTATCTGTATTCAATAATCTAAACCCCATTCCACCTACCTCTAACTATAAATCAAATATGGATAGAAAAGCTAGCATGTAGATGCAAATACACAACTTTTTCTATATTTCACTCTTTTAGCTTTTGTCTTTCCTACCTCTATTTCTTTAGTATTGCTTCTAATTCATTAAAGCTAACCTCTTTTTTTTTTTAAGTTATGTGTAATGTCGATGAAAAATAAATCTTTTTTTTTTTTTATTTTCTAAAATAATTATATAGAAATGCACAACTCAAAGCAAGACATGTACCATATCAATGCATCTAAATTTGTTCTACATTATTTTTATGTAAATGTATATGCTATAACATTTTTACTTTATCTTGTCCAATTTACTGAATACATCAGTAGTAGTAAAGTGGGTTTCTGTCTGTTCTTTAATCTCTTCATTCAAATGATTTTAGTAAACCAAAGTGGATATTTATCAGTTTCTATCCATATGTTATGATTTCCATAGATACCAAAGTTGATCAACTTATAGTTAAGTTGGTAATAAAGATAAATTACATTTTTTTATACTATTCTAATAATTTATTATTCTGTCTTTCGTTTGGAAAACATTTATTGAAAAGGAGTTTTTATGTCTCGCTATCGAGGACCTCGTTTAAAACCGATGCGCCGTCTGAAAAATTTGCCAGGCCTTGCAGGTAAAAATAAGATGTCCAACTCGGAAGAATTTCGAGTTGCTAGCGATCCATCAGCTTCGAAAAAAATATCTCAATTCTGTGTGCGTTTGGAGGCCAAACAGAGGTTACGTTTTAATTACGGATTGACAGAACGACAATTACTCAAATATGTTCGTATTGCCAGAAAAACCAGGGGTTCAACAGGTCAGGTACCGCTGCAATTACTTGAGATGCGTTTGGATAATATACTTTTTCGCTTAGGTATGGCTTCCACAATTCCCGCTGCCAGACAATTGGTTAATCATAGACATATCTTAGTGAACCGTCGTATTGTGGATATACCAAGTTATCGATGTAAACCTAAAGATCTTATTACTATTCGAAACCGACCAACTTCCCACAATGTGGCGAAAGGTGAGTCTATTGGCAGGAATGGAATGCCGGATCATTTGACTTTGTCTCTCTCAAAAGCCGGCGAGTCTGCGGGATTAATAAATCATATGGCCAATCGAGAATCCGTCGATTTAGATATAAATGAATTATTCGTCGTTGAGTATTACTCCCGAAAGGCTTAATCGAATCTCATCAACTTTCATCAAATATTGTGATGTGAAAATCCAACCCTCATTTGTGAAAATGCTGAGTCAAAAGATTTGGCATTTTCACAAATGAGAAGCAGATTTTTGGAAATATTATTTTATTTAATATTTCCAAACTATTTTTTAGTTTAGTAAAAAAGAATGAAGTCTTAAAACTTCACTTTGAATAAATTGATCTGGGTCATAATCACAGATTTCTCTTTTCTTTTTTTTTGCAGGGGAGTGGCTAAGGGAAAAGATTCTGCGAACATAATAATAAAGATAGGAAAGGAAGGGATTCGAACCCTCGGTAGCTAAAAATCTACGTAGCATTTCCGGTGCTATGCCTTAAACCGCTCGGCCACCTCTCCTGGGGCTGATAATTTCATTATTTAAATATCTGAACATATTTTAAACTTTAGACAGTGAAATGACAAGTAATTTGCACAGACTCTCGTCAATAATTATTCCTAATATTTAAGGTGGTAAATTGGGCAAATTTTCGATCTACTTTGTTTATCTGCAATTTCTTCTTTTTAAAATGTCGTTCAACCAAGTTATTCTCGTTTTTACGTAATATCAATGGATGTACTGATGAATTAATGGGTAAGACGAGAAAAAAAAAACACAAGGAGTTAATTTCGACTACGCCTAGGTCACGGAGAAATGATAATTTTATCGATAAAACTTTCACAATTCTAGCGGATATTTTGACAATAATTTTACCTACTACTAAAAGAGAGAGGGAAGCTTCTATATACTACAGGGATGGTGTGATTCGAGAAGGGAAGTAATTTAGCACTATTTCCAATTCAATTGGTTTAAAAAACTACCATTTTGTCAAGCCTACATTTGGTAAAGGTGTTTTTCAATCTCGAAAAAATCCTTCAGTCGCGTATCCACGACCGATGCAGCTCCGCAAGTTATGGCTCTTGCTTTTTGCGGGCCTAGATATCAAGCAAGCAAGGGGTTAAACCTTTTAATGAATATGAAACAATTTTAGAAAGAAGCGCATAGGGGGGGTGCAGACACTACATAAAGAAATCGGCAATACAAATTCTTCGTCAATTCTCGGTTTAAAAAAAGAAAATACGTTTATTCGAGAATTCTAGAGTCGCGATAACGACTAATTGCGATCGGGGTAACAAGCAGCCATCCCGCTTGTTTTTTGGATACCCCTTTGATCATCGGAGATTGTCGAGGTAAAAAAACCTCTGAGAAACAAAGCGTTGGGAACGAAGGATTTGCCAGGGAGTCAATTGTTGGATATCTATTGCTGTTACCGGTATTTGACTATCGATGATCCCGATTTATGGGGTGCTAAAAAAGACTCTTTGCAAAGGGGATGGTTAGATAATAATTTTTCGAAACACTAACCCCCGTTTCAGTAAGAATAGGGATAAGAACAATGATAGTATCAAATTGTTTCTTCTTAAATCGGGCGGGAGGAGCCGTATGAAACGGAAGTTTCACGTACGGTTTTGAAACGGAGCTTTTTTACGAAAGCAACCGTAACGAATGTCGGCCCAATCAGAAGGAGAATATGCAGAAGCTTCGCGAAGCTACTACAAAGCCATGCGCTTAGAGATTGATTCTTACGATCGAAGTTACATACTCCACAATATAGGTTTGATTCATACCAGTAACGGAGAACATGCAAAAGCTTTGGAATACTACTTCCAAGCATTGGAACGTAATTCTTTCTTGCCACAAGCTTTTAATAATATGGCTGTGATCTGCCACCACGTGCGACTACCTATACTTCAGTATTCTTTGGTTCTTAACCACTCAATCAACGAAGAAGACTTCCCTCAAACATATTTCCAACCGGGAATTGTAACGAGCTGCGGGATTCAATCTCTTTTAAAACAATCCAGGTTTAAAGGGAATAAATGACTTAACTGTCCCATGGATACTTGACTAAGTAAACTGGGGACATACAGCGTCGTAAGGATTTCTCGTTGAAAATCTGGGTCGATACAACGGGACTGTCTCATCGAAAAATTTATGCAATTGGTTTCTGTAGCAGAGGCTGTTGGGAAAACGAAAATTGGCGAGACACGGCGTAGTATCAAATCCCAAAGGAAAGAGAAACTATTTTTAAGGAATTCATTTTGAGATAGGGTAGTTAGTGACGAGGGATTTTATAACTTTTCCCTTAATAGCTGTGAGTACGGAAGAGGTTTTATTTGAGACGGATAAAATCAAAAACCTGACTATTTCTACTTATAACCCAACTATTCCTTCTTCTTTTGAAGTTTGGGGGTAGTATTCATTTTCTGATTATAAGGATAAGCTGGGGTGCAGTCGTATGAGCCGTATAGGGTGGGAAACTCCCAAGTTCGGTTCTAAAGGAGGAGATTCTAAAGAAATCATCCATCCTGGTCGAGGGGAACAGGCCATTCAGCAAGGAGATTTGGAAATTTCGGAAGCTTGGTTTGATCAGGCTGCTGAATATTGGAAACGAGCAGTAGCACTTTCTCCCAATAATTACGCTGAAGCACAGAATCGGTCAAAAATTACAGGACGCTCTTTTCCGCTTCATCAGTAGAAGAGTCCGATCTATCGGCGGGAGAGGTAGAACGGCGAAACAGAAAAAGTGTGGCAAACCAAATTAAAAAGTAAAAGTTAATAAAACTTTCTACTTGCCCATTTCTTAGACACCGACTCCTCTCCCCCGCTTGTTTTCACCAAAAAATTAGTTATGAAAAGTCCGTTAGGCACTAATAAAGCGTGTAATAATACGACCAAAAGCTTATCCTGCATAACCTCTTATTTATAGGTGTTCAATTTCCAAATTCGTGGGGAGATGGCAAATTATTTAAAAACCCCAGTTATTAAAAACTTTGTATCTCCTGTTCTGTTGGTAAGTTGTTGCTATCCCCTGCCCGAAGAGAGGAGAGTCCCGATGACTATTCGTTCGCCGGAACCAGAAGTCAAAATTATTGTAGAGAAGGATCCTGTAAAAACCTCTTTTGAGAGATGGGCTCAGCCTGGACATTTTGCGAGAAATTTGGCTAAGGGTCCCAGTACCACTACATGGATTTGGAACCTACATGCCGATGCCCATGATTTTGATAGTCATACTAATGATTTAGAGGATATATCCCGTAAAATATTTAGTGCTCATTTTGGCCAACTAGCTATTATTTTTATTTGGTTGAGCGGCATGTACTTCCATGGAGCTCGTTTTTCTAACTATGAAGCATGGCTGAATGATCCTACCCATGTGAAACCCAGTGCCCAAGTCGTTTGGCCAATAGTGGGTCAGGAAATACTTAATGGAGATGTAGGAGGGGGATTTCAGGGCGTGCAAATAACGTCCGGATTCTTTCAACTTTGGCGAGCCTCTGGAATAACTAGTGAATTACAGCTTTATTGCACGGCTGTAGGTGCTTTAGTTTTTGCCGGATTGATGTTTTTCGCCGGTTGGTTTCATTACCACAAAGCCGCTCCAAATTTGGCTTGGTTCCAAAATGTCGAATCCATGCTGAATCATCACTTGGCCGGTCTATTGGGATTGGGATCTCTAGCTTGGGCAGGACATCAGATACACGTTTCACTTCCCATTAATCAACTATTAGACGCAGGTATTGATCCCGAAGAAATACCTCTTCCCCATGAATTTATTCTTAGTCGCGATCTTTTAGCTCAGATGTATCCAAGTTTTGCAAAAGGACTAATCCCCTTCTTCACTTTGAACTGGTCAGAATACTCGGACTTTTTGACTTTCCGTGGGGGGTTAAATCCGATAACAGGGGGTCTGTGGTTGACCGATACCGCACACCACCACTTGGCCATCGCGGTTCTATTTCTGATAGCTGGTCATATGTACAGAACAAATTGGGGTATTGGACATAGCACGAAAGAAATACTAGAAGCGCATAAAGGACCCTTTACGGGTGAAGGACACAAAGGCCTTTATGAGATTCTAACGAGTTCATGGCACGCTCAATTAGCTATTAATCTCGCCACTTTAGGATCTCTTACTATTATTGTCTCTCATCATATGTATGCCATGCCCCCTTATCCCTACTTAGCCACCGATTATGCCACACAACTTTCTCTGTTTACACATCACATGTGGATAGGAGGTTTCTTGGTTGTGGGGGCGGCTGCACACGCGGCTATTTTTGTCGTAAGGGATTACGATCCAACTACTCAATGTAACAATTTGTTAGATCGTGTTATTCGTCATCGTGATGCAATAATTTCACACCTTAACTGGGTTTGTATCTTTCTAGGTTTCCATAGCTTCGGTCTATATATCCATAATGATACCATGAGTGCTTTAGGGCGTCCCCAAGATATGTTTTCGGATACTGCCATTCAATTGCAACCAATATTTGCTCAGTGGATCCAGAATACTCATGCCTTGGCTCCTGGATCGACTGTACCTAACGCAACGGCAAGCACCAGCTTAGCTTGGGGTGGGAGCAATCTAATAGCAGTAGCCGGCAAGGTGGCCTTAGCACCGATTCCATTAGGTACTGCAGATTTTCTGGTGCACCACATCCATGCGTTTACAATTCACGTGACCGTATTAATCTTGTTGAAAGGTGTCTTATTTGCACGCAGCTCCCGTCTAATACCTGACAAAGCAAATCTCGGGTTTCGGTTTCCCTGCGACGGTCCAGGGAGGGGGGGCACCTGTCAGGTATCTGCTTGGGATCATGTTTTCTTGGGTCTATTCTGGATGTACAACAGCATTTCAGTCGTTATATTTCATTTCAGTTGGAAGATGCAATCGGATGTATGGGGAAATGTAAGCGAACAAGGAACAATAAATCACATTACTGGAGGAAATTTCGCGCAAAGTTCAACAACAATAAACGGATGGCTACGAGATTTTTTGTGGGCACAGGCTTCTCAAGTCATTCAATCATATGGTTCTTCTTTATCCGCATATGGTCTCCTATTCTTAGGAGCTCATTTTGTCTGGGCTTTTAGCCTAATGTTTCTATTCAGTGGTCGTGGTTATTGGCAGGAACTTATTGAATCTATCGTTTGGGCTCATAATAAATTGAAAGTTGCTCCCGCAACACAACCCAGAGCTTTGAGTATTATACAGGGACGTGCAGTGGGAGTAACTCATTACCTTCTGGGTGGAATCGCCACAACTTGGGCATTCTTCCTAGCGAGAATCATTGCAGTGGGATAATGGCTAGGAGGATTTGAGAAACATTACGGCATCAAGATTTCCAAAGTTCAGCCAGGGTCTATCCCAAGACCCAACTACTCGTCGTATCTGGTTCGGTATAGCCACTGCGCATGATTTCGAGAGTCATGACGATATAACTGAAGAACGTCTCTACCAACAAGTATTTGCATCTCACTTTGGTCAATTAGCTATTATCTTTTTATGGACCTCTGGGAATTTATTCCACGTAGCTTGGCAGGGCAACTTTGAAACATGGGTACAAGACCCATTACATGTGAGACCAATTGCTCATGCCATTTGGGATCCCCATTTTGGTCAGCCAGCGGTCGAAGCCTACACCCGGGGGGGGGCTGCAGGTCCGGTCAATATAGCTTATTCCGGTGTATATCAGTGGTGGTACACCATTGGTATACGCAATAACCAAGATCTTTATACCGGATCTATTTTTCTGCTATCTATTTCTGCTTTGTTCCTACTAGCCAGTTGGTTACATCTCCAACCCAAATGGAAACCAAGCATTTCGTGGTTCAAAAATGCTGAATCTCGGCTTAATCACCACCTTTCGGGATTATTCGGAGTGAGTTCTTTGGCTTGGGCAGGACATTTGGTTCATGTAGCTATTCCCGAAGCAAGGGGCGTACATGTTAGATGGAACGATTTATTAACTACCGCTCCGCATCCTCAAGGATTGGGACCGTTTTTTTCAGGTCAGTGGAGCGTTTACGCACAAAATCCCGACTCCAACGCTCATTTGTTCAATAGCACTCAAGGGTCGGGAACAGCCATTCTAACTTTTTTAGGAGGGTTCCACCCGCAGACTCAAAGTTTGTGGCTAACTGATATTGCTCATCACCACTTGGCAATAGCCGTTGTGTTTGTAATTGCTGGCCATACGTACAGGACTAACTTTGGTATTGGGCATAGCATGAAGGAAATCTTGGATGCTCATATTCCCCCAGGAGGTAGGTTGGGACGTGGACACAAGGGACTTTACGATACGGTGAATAATTCCCTCCATTTTCAATTAGGACTAGCTTTAGCTGCTTTGGGGGTCATTACTTCCCTCGTTGCACAACATATGTATTCCCTACCCGCTTATGCTTTTATAGCACAGGATTTTACAACCCAAGCCGCGCTATATACACATCACCAATACATCGCCGGGTTTATTATGGCAGGAGCTTTCGCACACGGAGCGATCTTTTTTCTGAGAGATTACGATCCTGAGCAAAATAAAGATAATGTCTTAGCAAGAATGCTGGAGCACAAAGAAGCAATAATATCCCACCTAAGTTGGGCTAGCTTATTCCTGGGGTTTCATACGTTAGGTCTTTATGTTCACAACGACGTCATGTTGGCCTTTGGAACTCCGGAAAAACAGATTCTAATTGAACCTGTCTTTGCTCAGTGGATTCAATCGGCTCATGGTAAAGTTTCGTATGGTTTCGACGTGCTATTATCTTCAGCGGATAGTCCGGCAAGTAATGCCGGTAGCAGTTTGTGGCTACCTGGTTGGTTGGATGCTGTTAACAGCAGCAGCAATTCCTTATTTTTAACAATTGGTCCTGGAGATTTTTTAGTTCACCATGCCATTGCTTTGGGCTTACACACAACTACCTTGATTTTGGTAAAAGGTGCGCTGGATGCGCGCGGTTCCAAATTGATGCCAGATAAAAAAGAATTTGGTTACAGCTTTCCTTGCGATGGGCCTGGCCGGGGGGGAACCTGCGACATTTCCGCTTGGGATGCATTCTACTTAGCTGTTTTTTGGATGCTGAACACTATTGGATGGGTAACTTTCTACTGGCACTGGAAACACATTACTTTGTGGCAGGGCAATGTCGCCCAATTTAATGAATCTTCTACGTATTTAATGGGATGGTTGAGGGATTACTTATGGCTGAATTCTTCGCAACTCATTAATGGTTATAACCCCTTCGGAATGAACAGTTTATCTGTATGGGCATGGATGTTCTTGTTTGGGCATCTTGTTTGGGCTACTGGGTTTATGTTTCCAATATCGTGGCGCGGATACTGGCAAGAACTCATTGAAACTCTAGCTTGGGCCCATGAACGAACGCCCCTAGCAAACGTGATACGATGGAAAGATAAGCCAGTTGCTCTTTCTATTGTTCAAGCACGATTAGTTGGACTAACTCACTTCTCTGTGGGTTATATATTTACCTACGCAGCTTTTCTAATAGCATCTACGTCAGGTAAATTTGGATAATCCTTTCGTTTGACTACCGACGTGCCCGCTATCGCCTCGAACTTAGTTTATCATAACTGGGACATCGATGTTTATTTACCAAATTAGTTATTAACCAATTGGTAGAAATAAACATCTTAAATTTATTGAAAAATAACCTTTTTGGATCTAATTATCCTTTTTTTCGTAGTAATAATACCATTCTTTTTAGTTATCTGTCAATTATGGCAAAAAAAAGTCTCGTTGAGAGAGAGTTAAACAAAAAAAAATTGGTGGAGAAATATCAAGTTGTTCGCCAATACCTAAGACGTCAAATCAAGAGTAATTTGCGAATTCAGGAAAAACTAATTCTTTCTAAGAAATTGCAATCTTTACCACGCAATAGTGCACCTGTTCGGCTCCGTAACCGGTGTTCCCTAACCGGACGACCCAGATCTAATTACCGAGACTTCGGTTTCTCCAGACACGTACCCCGCGAAATGGCACATACTTGTGTTTTGCCTGGAGTATCAAAGTCAAGTTGGTGAAAAAGAGAAAACTTTGTTTCGCAAATCTAAAAATTGGACATATATCCTAAATTTTAATTTACCCACTTCTACCCAATTTTGCTCAATGTAATTATTCAAGGGATGTATAATAATTACATTGAAGGCATTAACTACGCGGAGTAGAGCAGCTTGGTAGCTCGCGAGGCTCATAACCTTGAGGTCACGGGTTCAAATCCCGTCTCCGCAAAGTCCATTGCCTCTGATTAACTCAATTAATCAACAGTTATTCTCGAGGGTTATTCTTGTCAACCGTTAAAAAGAATCAGTTTTTCCTTTTGTTTTCCTGACATTTTGGCTACTTTATTTAGCCAAGGTTTAGATCCGACTAAAGAAAGAATAAGCCCCTTTAACTCAGCGGTAGAGTAACGCCATGGTAAGGCGTAAGTCGTCGATTCAAATTCGACAAGGGGCTGATCCAATAGTTTTTAATTTTGCAAACTATGACGATCAGGTAGTCTCGGCTTCTTCGTAGTAGAAAACAAGCCAGGGTCGTTAGAGTCTTTCAAATGAGGGAAATCTAGTTTCTTTTCTTTCCTAAAAATTGGTTTTTCAACGTAAATTCTCTTTTTTCATTTGTTTATGACAATTGTATTCTGTTGTTAAACATATAGTTTCTTAAAAAGAAAGGTCATCTCTCAAGGTGTTGATAAGTTAGTTGGATATAATTTTTAAACTAGAGCCATTTTGGTTATCCTTACCTCGGGAATCAAATGCAAATCACTAATACCAATGTTCTGTAAAAGAAAGAGATATAAATAGATAACTATCTATTTATATATCCATTTGCATGTAGTTACATATATAGAGATCTATCTTAAAGGACAAATCCGGGTAGTAGTTCTTCCTTTTTCCTAAAAATCAAAAAAAAAAAGGACTTACTGTTAGGATTTGAAGCAGAAATACAAATAGAACTATCCCGTTCAACATAAAAATTTACGACATAAACAAATCCCTTGGTGAAAAATAAACCGCAACTGCCGCTCTTCAATCATGCTATTCAGGACCAAACAAATCCTGGATTTTCCTAAAGATAAGTGAAAAAAGATACCAGATCTTTATAAAAGAAAAAACAAGTATCACAAAGGTGCAAATTCCATCTATTTTTCTACGAGATCTCGTAGTTATTTTCCTGTAAATTATTCTTTTTCCAGACAGTTTCTTTTTTCGTTGGGTTGGATTCGTTCTTGTGTTAGAATGTTTAATAAAGTCCTAGAAGAAAAGGGGGGTTGACTCGCTTTCTCAAAAAAAAAATAACAAGCAAGATTAATATATGGAAACAGAAAGCGGGGGGGGGGGATATTTAGTTTATCCAAATAATAGTAAAAGTTAAAAATATAAGTTCTTGATAAGAACCTTTTGAGCCCCCCTCCTCCCCCTCTCTCACACAAATAATTCTGACGGAATAACTTCTACGTCGACATGGACAAGCTATTTATGTGATAGTTTAATAAACTATACTGAATGAGCCGAGAGGGATGGGGAACCCAAAAGTGGTTTGAGGAGCTTAATTTAATGAGGGAACAATATGACAATTGCCATTGGAAAATCTTCCAAAGAACCAAAAGATCTATTTGACAGTATGGACGACTGGCTTAGAAGAGATCGTTTCGTATTCGTGGGTTGGTCTGGACTACTACTTTTTCCCACCGCTTATTTTGCGTTGGGCGGTTGGTTTACAGGTACAACCTTTGTGACCTCATGGTACACTCACGGACTAGCTAGTTCGTACTTAGAGGGATGCAATTTCTTGACTGCAGCGGTATCCACCCCTGCTAATAGTTTGGCCCACTCCTTACTTCTGCTATGGGGTCCTGAAGCGCAGGGAGACTTCACACGTTGGTGCCAGTTAGGGGGCTTATGGACTTTCGTCGCTCTTCATGGCTCTTTCGCTTTGATAGGTTTTATGTTACGTCAATTCGAACTCGCTAGATCCGTACAATTACGTCCCTACAACGCAATAGCTTTTTCCGGTCCGATCGCAGTTTTTGTCTCTGTATTTTTGATTTACCCTCTGGGACAATCCGGCTGGTTCTTCGCACCCAGTTTTGGGGTAGCGGCTATCTTCCGGTTTATTCTGTTTTTTCAGGGGTTTCATAATTGGACTCTGAATCCATTTCATATGATGGGAGTTGCGGGAGTTCTCGGTGCTGCTCTTCTATGCGCCATTCATGGTGCTACCGTTGAAAATACTCTATTTGAAGACGGTGACGGTGCAAACACGTTTAGGGCGTTCAATCCGACTCAGTCTGAAGAGACTTATTCGATGGTAACCGCAAATCGATTCTGGTCCCAAATATTTGGTGTTGCCTTCTCCAACAAACGTTGGTTACACTTTTTCATGTTATTCGTGCCAGTGACGGGTTTGTGGATGAGTGCTATTGGAGTGGTTGGTCTCGCTCTGAATTTACGCGCGTACGACTTCGTTTCCCAAGAGATTCGTGCAGCAGAAGATCCCGAGTTTGAGACTTTTTACACAAAAAATATTTTATTAAACGAAGGGATCCGTGCCTGGATGGCAGCTCAGGATCAGCCTCATGAAAACCTTGTATTCCCCGAGGAGGTTTTACCCCGTGGAAACGCTCTTTAATGGAACCCTTTCGCTGGGTGGTCGCGATCAAGAAACCACAGGTTTTGCCTGGTGGGCAGGGAATGCTCGATTGATTAATCTGTCTGGCAAATTGCTTGGTGCTCATGTGGCTCATGCTGGCCTAATTGTATTTTGGGCTGGAGCTATGAATCTATTTGAAGTAGCTCACTTTGTATCGGAGAAGCCTATGTACGAGCAGGGATTAATATTACTTCCACACCTGGCCACTTTGGGTTGGGGAGTGGGTCCTGGCGGTGAAGTAATAGATACCTTTCCCTATTTTGTCTCCGGAGTGCTACATTTGATCTCTTCTGCAGTTTTGGGTTTTGGAGGCATATATCATGCCTTGATTGGCCCCGAAACTCTAGAAGAATCCTTTCCTTTTTTTGGTTACACCTGGAAAGATAAAAATAAGATGACTACAATTCTGGGTATTCATCTAATATTATTAGGTTTCGGGGCTTTTCTCTTGGTTTTCAAAGCACTCTATTTCGGAGGATTGTACGACACATGGGCACCCGGCGGTGGAGATGTGAGAGAAATTACAAATCTTACGCTAAGCCCCAACATTATATTTGGCTATCTACTGAAATCCCCATTTGGGGGAGAAGGATGGATTGCAAGTGTTGATAATCTAGAAGATATTATTGGCGGACATGTGTGGCTGGGCTCAATCTGTTTTTTTGGTGGAATTTGGCACATATTAACGAAACCGTTTGCCTGGGCTCGTCGAGCTTTCGTATGGTCCGGAGAGGCTTACTTATCTTACAGTTTGGGAGCTCTTGCCATATTTGGCTTTACTGCCTGCTGTTTTGTATGGTTCAACAATACAGCATATCCCAGCGAATTCTACGGTCCCACTGGTCCCGAAGCTTCTCAAGCTCAAGCTTTTACTTTTCTTGTTAGAGACCAACGTCTCGGTGCTAACATAGGTTCTGCTCAAGGACCCACTGGTTTGGGTAAATACCTAATGCGTTCTCCGACTGGAGAAATCATTTTTGGAGGCGAAACCATGCGTTTCTGGGATCTTCGTGCTCCTTGGTTAGAACCTTTGAGGGGTCCAAATGGTTTAGATCTCGGTAAATTAAAGAGGGATATACAACCATGGCAAGAACGACGATCCGCGGAATATATGACTCATGCACCTTTGGGATCTCTAAATTCCGTAGGTGGAGTAGCTACTGAAATCAATGCTGTGAACTACGTATCTCCCCGGAGTTGGTTAGCAACTTCACACTTTGTTCTAGGATTTTTCTTTTTCGTTGGACATTTATGGCATGCAGGTAGAGCTCGTGCAGCCGCAGCTGGGTTCGAAAAAGGAATTGATCGAGATACCGAACCTGTCCTTTCCATGACACCCCTTAATTGAACTAGACTCAAAAATATTGTAATGGGTTCAAATAGTAATGGCATGATAAAAGAAGGACTAGGTGAAAAAACTCTTTTTGTTGCCAGCGAGTCAGTAACTAACAATTGCGCGCCCTGTGCCATTGCTTAATTTGCTATAACTATAAATAGAATTAGATCTATCTATCAGTTTGATAGATAGATCTAATTCTATTTTATCTTATCATCCAATAATATATCTGGTAATCGTTTTCTGTGTTATCGTCCTTGTTGGTTGTTGGCAGCCATTATCTCTGTCATTTTTTGTTGTTCGGCACAAATATCAATATCAGTGTTAGGAGAGAGAGGGATTCGAACCCTCGATGACGTCTCGGCGTCATGCCAGTTTTCAAGACTGGAGCCTTAAACCGCTCGACCATCTCTCCTGAGTCTTTCTCATAATTTATTTGGAAACGATTAAATAGGAAAAGTTTCTAAATTTAAGATCTATTTATTATAAGTAGACTGTTTATTTGCCCATCGTTAAGGTTAAAGATGTAAAGATGTGGAGTAAAAATAGAATTGCGTAATTGCCATATATAAACATCTAAAATAGCGGGGTTGAGCTAACTTTTTTACAAAGTGTTTTAAATTAGATTTACTGGATTTTATAAATTAAGTTAGTGCATAAAGATATATTTTTACTTTGCATACGAAATCTTTGCTTTGAGACAGCCCCGTCGGATGAGAATTAGATGGTATAGACAATCAATTCCTTACGCGGAAGGAATCGGAACTATGACTATCGCTTTTCAACTCGCTTTATTTGCTTTAATTGCTACCTCATTCCTATTGATTGTTGGCGTGCCCGTCGCGTTTGCATCTCCCGAAGGATGGTCTAGTAACAAAAATATCGTCTTTTCTGGAGCCTCTTTATGGATTGGATTAGTCTTTTCGGTAGGTATACCCAATTCCTTCATTTCTTAGGAGCCTGTTCCAGTTTTTTAGTTTCTCCTCTCGTAACTTACCGTTACGGGTGGGGACGCCAGATAGCACAAACCAAAAACACAGATTTGTCGTTGCCGGAAAAGGTTCTAATATGGAATTCATTTCAAGTTGATTGCAGTAATAAAAAGATTTAAAGCCATACAATCTAGTTTTTCCCAAATCATCTGATATATGTTTGTATGTATGGAAAACCTTTTGTTATAAGGAAGTAGCTTTCGCTAGAAGTAAATGTATCTTTTTCTAATAAAATGTATTGAAAGATTCCGCGGATATAGTTGAATGGTAAAATATCTCCTTGCCAAGGAGGTGACGCGGGTTCGATTCCCGCTATCCGCCTACCGTAAAAAAGAAATAGGTTTTTCATCTCAGATAGATAGACGTACACACTTTCTCTTTAAATGGTTGAGATATCAACCATTTTTGCAATAAAGTATCTGGGAATGGAGAACTCCATCAGGGAATAATAAAAACTACTTGCTAGTAGCTCGACTCAGTAGTATACTCACAAGTAATATATTTCATTTGCTTCTGCTGTCAAATCCTTGTTCAGAAAATAACAAGGCACACGCCGTAGAAGGATTTTTATGCCAAGGCGATGTAGTCAAGCGGTAAGACAGGGGACTGCAAATCCTTAATTCCCCAGTTCGACTCTGGGTGTCGCCTGGAATAAATTATTAATGTCTAGAATTAAATTGTTTCTAATAGTGAATTGAATCTTTCTAATTTCATTTTTTTTTTCATTTGGGTAGGGTTTTTCCTGGGATCGTTGATTGCGTGAAATCAAATACAGGTTGAGTTGCTCTATAGCTTATTATAGTCTGTCACATTCCATGTATCTCGACGGGTCACGCATCAACAATCCTAACTGAGTATACCACTACTTGACCAACCAAAAAAAGCACTTAACATATTTTAGGAAGTGTAAGAAACCAACCAGTAACATTTTAAAAGGAAAAATCGAGGGTCTCCATAGACTTATTATTTATACTTCCAGTGAGATAGTATCCTATAAAGAAAAGAGAAACAAAATGCTAAAAAAGATCTTATTCTCACTGCTTTTCTCAATTTTTCTTAAATTTTGATTTCTCTTCGTAGTTAAAGATAGCTTTTTGCTAGTTATCGGTAGAAATCGAGGAGTGAGAAGATAGGAGTTATAATTATGGACTTAGTTACTGTGGCTTGGGCTGCCCTGACGGTAATTTTTACGTTTTCTCTTTCGCTTGTAGTTTGGGGACGAAGTGGATTATAAATAAGAAATGAGTGTGTTTTTATTTATTAGTTAGATCCAGGGGAGGGGATACGACGTATATCAAATAGAGATACGCAAGTATCTATTTACATAGAGATATATGTAGATGTTTATTTATCTACCTAGAAATAGATGTCTACATATATCGCTCTTCTCGTTTTTTAATAGGGTTGAAAAAGGTTCTATCTAATTGAGTGCTCAATTCTAGAGGAGAAGCAATTGTTTGATGGATTCAAATGAATCTGAAGTCATTTAGTTAGATTCAACCTGTCGTTTTAAAAATTGGTGCAACTGAGTAAATTGATTTAGTAGTAAAATCTAGTAGTAAAGTTATTTATTTACCGCTTAAGTATTGTCAAAAGATACCTCACCCTCTCTCCATACCAGTAGTTTATTTCAGTGTTTTTTGTTTGTAGTTGCAATTGCGTTTGAGACGAAAAGCTGTTCTGAGTTTTCCATCTGACAAGCAGTTAAGCTCATCTTTTTGTCGACTTTATTTGAATGGACATCTCCTTTTCCAAAAATAGAGGAGTTTCCATAAATTACAACCTGGTGTCGTTTGCCGGGCAGAACGTAGGAAGCAGTACCAATTTGCTGAGAGTTAGAAATTGATAGATCGTTTCTTGATCTATCAATTTTTTTTTGGCAAATAACCTTTGTCAATTCGATTTGAAGTCAACAGAGACCAAAGTATGTAACTAATTAGAGGAGCCTAACCGGGAGACATGACATCAGGGGGTAATAACGACTTATTAATATTAATAGCAGCACACGTCCTTAAGCATTTGGAATATTTTTGTACACTGTAGTTTAAATAAAGTTTAACCTATTTTCTTTTCCCTCTTCTGAGTTTCTACTCTATACAGGGAATTGCTGATTATTCGTCAATCTAATTGAGACTAATCATTACTCTGAGCGGCTGTCTGAATATAAAGGATAAGTAGAAAAGCTGTTGGAATTAAGATGAAAAGTGCAGTCGCTACAAACGCAAGAATGTTTACTTCCGTATCGGTAGTTCAAATCATCAATTGGAGGATAGCTCGAGTGATCCCAGCGGGAAAAACTCGCAGATTTTGTTATGTACCATCTATTTGTAGTTAGTCGGGTCGGGTTCACCGAGTGAAATATTTTATTTTCGGTTGACGGAAAAGTGTTGAGATCTAATTGTGTTATATCAATTACATAGTATATCATACTATTAGACCTCGGGAATACCTACTCTTCATTTTCATAAATGAGTTACTTTATTCGTTTTTATTTTCAATTAATAAATCAACTCCTGCTATTTTGCGTGAGATAAGTCGCAATCAAAATCAAAAGTTTAAGCGAAAAGGTAGTTTAATCTAGTATCGCTAAAACAAATTCCAGTTATTTTAATCTTTCCAGATTGACAACTCAGAGGGAATAATCTATCCTTTTATCGAGGAATCCAGCCCCCATCGTCTAGAGGCCTAGGACACCTCTCTTTCACAGAGGCGACGGGGATTCGAATTCCCCTGGGGGTATTCAGGTTCCAATAACTTTTCGATTCGATTTCTGGGTCGATGCCCGAGCGGTTAATGGGGGCGGACTGTAAATCCGCTGGCAGTGCCTACGCTGGTTCGAATCCAGCTCGACCCAATCAAATACCGGAGCGTATACCAATAGTTCGGCAGCTACGCAATAGTCCCTAAAAAAAAAAAGAGGGGAATAATCCCAATGTGTCTCGTTTTATTGGATCGGGATTGACGGGTCTCGAACCCGCAACTTCCGCATTGACAGCGCGGTGCTCTAACCAATTGAACTACAATCCCACAGATTGACTTAGTTGATAGTGTAACTATCAATTGTTCCGGAGTCAACGAACCTTGCTATAATTCTCAATAATATAAGACTAATTAAATCGGAAAATATTAGGAAGTACCCAAAGTTACCAATTTGTTGGTAATAAATTGTCCCAGGGAAACTCTATTTTTAACTAATACTATACTACTTTTGTTTCGGAAAGTAACTCCTTGGACATCGGGGTTTAAAATATCGAAAATTTGCAATAGCAAAATCACTGGAAAAGAGATATCCCCCTGTTCCTTTGCCCAAGTTTTGGGTCTTGTTTTATCGGAAATCAAAATTATTCTACTCATGTGATATAATCAATTATAAAAAATATTTTCCTATAGTGTTCATCTAGGCGTTGTATTCTATATCTAGAATACAACAGTATTCTAAATAGATTTGTCACGAAAATAGCAATTCTATTTTTCATTTGATGGGTTTTGTTTAGGTTCTTGCTTGGTTTTGTAGATCATCAATTTCTATTTAGTTCAAAAATATTCTTGAAAATATGTAACGTGACGCGGGTTTTTGCTTATAGCACGTAAGTGTAAACTAAAAAAATAACTATAATTAGTCTATCTCTCTTTTTAAAACTTAAAAAGAATAGTTATTTACTTAACTATAGATATATTTATTTTTCTACTTCTCTCTATATCTAGGTATCTAGACAAATTAAACATAAAAAGTTGTAAATTCTTTCATTACAAAGAATATCTTGATAGATAAAGACATAAGTATAAAGGTGTAATCCACAAAAATTGCTTTAATAGGTCTACATGTATCACTTCAGTAGGAGGAAATGAGGGTATGCCCGTACTACCAGAACTCGCACGAATTCAATTCGAAGGATTTAGTCGTTTCGTCAATGGAAGATTGCTTGAGGAACTAAAGAATTTCCCAAAAATTGAAGATACAGATAAGGAAGTTGAATTCTGACTCATTGGTAAACGGTACCAGTTGGCAGAGCCTTCAGTCGGGGAAAGAGATGCCGCGTATCAATGTATTACATATTCCGCTGATCTATATGTACCAGCTTAATTGATTTGTAATGAAGATCGAGTGGTACAGGAAGACTATGTACGGCTCGGATCTATTCCATGGATGAATTCTAGAGGAACTTTTGTTATTAATGGAATTGCTAGAGTGTTGGTTAATCAAATATTGAGAAGTCCTGGTATTTATTACAATAGGGAGTCAGATCAAAAAGGAATTCCTGCGTATACTAGCACTGCAATTTCGGATTGGGGAGGGAGATTTAAACCAGAGATGGACGGGAAAACTAAAATATGGGTTCGTATTAGCAAGAAGAAAAAAATATCCATATTAATTTTATTAATAGCTATGGGGTTAAACAAAAGAGATATTCTACAAAAAGCCCGTTACCCCAAAATATTTTTGAATATGCTTAAAAAGCAAAAAGAAATTATGGAATCACCAGAGGATGCTATAGTAGAACTTTACAAACATCCATACTCCGCTGCAGACGCAGATGTGTCATTTTCAGAATCTATATTCAGAGAGTTATAAAAAAGGTTTTTCCAGCATAGATGCGAATTAGGACGAATTGGCCGACGAAACCTGAACATCAAACTAAACCTCGATGTACCCGAAACAGAGTACTTCTTACTCCCTCAAGACATATTAGCAGCTGCGGATCGCTCAATAGAAATAAGCTACGGAAAGGGCAAACTCGACGATATAGATCACTTAAAAAACCGACGTGTCCGATCCGTAGCGGATTTGCTTCAGGAACAATTGAAATTAGCTTCAAATCGTTTGGAGAATTCGATTCGATAAAACTTATCCAGGGCCGTTAGACGAAAACGCGCAATAACTCCCCGGGGCTTGGTGACACCTGCGCCAGTAATAGCAGCTTTCAAAGAATTCTCTGGATCCCATCCCCTCTCGCAATTTTTGGATCAAACAAATCCATTATCAGAAATGGTTCATAAGCGGAGATTAAGCTCTGTAGGCCCCGGTGGGTTAACACGTCGAACCGCTAGTTTTCAAGCTAGAGATATTCATTTTAGTCATTATGGCCGAATCTGCCCAATCGAAACATCCGAAGGTATGAATGCTGGTTTGATTTCCTCACTAGCTATTCAGGCAGGAGTTAGCAATGCAGGATCTTTGCAAAGCCCCTATCTTAAGATGTCGGAATTGTCCGAAAAAGAGCAGTTAGTTGATTCATCCCCAGCTGAAGATGATTGCTACCGAGTAGCAACTGAAAATTTGTTAATATCTGAATGGAGAGCTTCGGAAAGGGAGCTTATACCAGTACGCTATCAACAAGAATTTCTCAGCGTTCTTTGGGAACAAGTTGATTTTCGAAGCATTCACCCTTTACACCATTTTTCCGTTGGAGCTTCTCTTATTCCATTTATTGAGCATAATGATGCAAACCGCGCTTTAATGGGTTCTACTATGCAACGTCAAGCGGTTCCGCTGGTTAAGCCTGAAAGGTGTATTGTAGGAACTGGGTTAGAAAGTTAAGTAGCTTCGGATTCAGGAAGTGTAGCTATATCTATCCGTGAGGGAAAAATTCAATATCTCGAAGGTAATAGAATTGAATTATCTCTTGTTCATGAAAAGGAAGGCCACAAATCTAATTTGACTACTAAAAGTATTAAATTGAAGATATATGAGCGCTCCAATAACAACACCTGTCTTCACCAGAAACCCGCGGTTTTGTCGAAAGAATTGTTCAGAGGCGGGGAAATTGTAGCGGATGGGGCGGCAACTGCTAGGGGTGAATCAGCTTTAGGGAAAAATATCTTAGTAGCATATATGCCGTGGGAAGGATACAATTTCGAAGATGCGGTGTCGATTAATGAACGCCTGATATACGAAGATATTTTCACCTCTTTTCACATCGAAAAACATGAAGTCGAAATTTGTGCAACAAATCAGGGACCAGAACGGGTTACTAAGCAAATACCTCAGTTGGATAGTCACGCACTTCGGCACCTCGACGATAATGGGATTGTAGAATTGGGATCTTGGGTAGAAGCTGGAGACGTTTTAGTGGGAAAACTAACGCCCCAGGAAGGGACGAGTTCCTCGCGTGTTCCAGAAGGGAGATTGTTACAAGCCATTTTCGGTATACAGCTGGTTAACGCGAGAGAAAGTTGTCTAAAAGTTCCTATTGGTGGAAGAGGTCGAGTCACTGATGTAAGGTGGGTATACCCTGAAGACGAGACCGTAAATGATTCGGAAGTAATTCATATTTACATATTGCAAAAACGTAAAATACAAGTGGGTGACAAAATAGCCGGTAGGCATGGAAATAAAGGTATTGTGTCAAAAATATTACCTAGACAAGATATGCCTTATTTGCAAAACGGTACGCCGATCGATATGATACTGAGTCCTTTAGGAGTGCCTTCACGAATGAATGTGGGACAGATTTTCGAATGCTTACTGGGTTTAGCCGGGGAGTTTCTAGAAACTCATTACCGTATAGTACCCTTCGACGAAAGATTTGAGCGAGAAGCTTCTAGAAAACTAGTATTTTCCGAACTCTATGCAGCAGGCGCAAGTACCGGTAATCCGTGGTTGTTTGAACCCAACCATCCCGGAAAAAGTCGATTGATCGATGGACGAACCGGCGATCCCTTTGGACAACCTATTACAACAGGAAAAGCCTATATAATGAAACTTATTCATCAGGTTGATGATAAAATTCATGCACGATCTAGTGGGCCCTATGCGCTTGTTACGCAGCAACCTCTCAAGGGAAAATCAAGACGGGGGGGACAACGAGTTGGAGAAATGGAAGTTTGGGCTTTGGAGGGTTTTGGTGTGTCTTACACGTCGCAGGAAATGCTTACAACTAAATCAGATCATATTCAGGCTCGTTACAAAGTGCTTAGTGCAATTATGACTGGAAAACCCGTACATAAGCCCAATACCGTCCCAGAGTCTTTCCGATTGCTAGTTCGAGAGTTACGATGTATGGGCCTAAATTTGGAACGCAAATTTACATTTGAAGAAGATTTGCTAAGGGGGATTGAAACCATTTGAAATCCTACCAATTGAGATCCTACCACATTATTTCTTTTGCAAAAAAATCAATCAAGACTCTTTTTTATTATGATTCATCAAACTAATTATAAACAACTTCGCATTGGACTGGCCTCTCCCGAACAAATTCGCGGTTGGGCCGAGAGGGAGTTACCTAATGGAGATGTTGTCGGGCAAGTCGATTAACCTTACACGTTGCATTATAAGACTCATAAACCAGAGAGAGACGGGTCATTTCGCGAAAGGATATTTGGACCTACAAAAAGTGGGGTTTGTGCTTGTGGAAATTACCGATCTATCAACGAAGAAAAGGCATATTCCAATTTTTGCAAGCATTGCGGAGTTGAGTTCACTGATTCCCGAGTTCGAAGATATCGAATGGGATACATCAGACTAGCGTGTCCGGTAACCCACGTATGGTTTTCAAAACGAATTCCTAGTTATATTGCAAATCTACTTGCTAAACCTCTTAAAGAATTAGAAAACCTAGTCTATTGCGATGCGTGGCTTGATTTTATGTGTTGATCAGCATAGATTTGATCCAATCTATCATTCCATACGCTAATGGAAAGCCTCGAACCGACACGTCCCTCATTTTAAGAGAGGAGTATCGCGTAACTCGGAAAAAAGAGAGACGAGATATTGTTTCCAAAGCGAGGAATCCCCTCCATGGTTAGTTTTTAATTAAGAAATAAAAATAATCCAACGATTTGGCTTCGTGAAAAAGAAAAAACAATATTGGGTTTCATTAAAAAAAAAAAATAGAATAATATTGAACTAAAATCTAACATGACTCCTTGGTTTTCCCCTTTATTGTTAGAAAAGATTCTGAGGATGGTTATGAGAATCTAATCATCGCATATATTTCTCAAATTGGCCGGTAACCATCGAAGTAGATTGGAAACCCAAAGAGGGGAAATGATCACATTAAGAACAAGAAAAAGAATTCAACTTATGGTAGAGGAGCGAGACAATTACTTCTCCTTTTCTCATCAAAAATAAGGAAATCAAGACTATTTGAGAAAGAAAATTCTAAACTCGAGTAATGAGTAACTACTTCATCTCCAATGTAATGAGACGATATTGTTATGGCACTTCAAAAGAATTGGTTGAGAATAGTTATTTGAGCCGGATGAGGGGAAACACTCGTGTCCGATTCTGGGGGGGGGGCTATCAGCAACCTATCCCACTCTTTTTTTAGCTAGGCCCGTGGCCGAGAGGCCCGCTCTATTAAGACTGCGGGGTTTGTTCAATTACGAGGAGCGATCCTGGAAAAACATACTTTCCATCTTTTTCTCTGCCCGAAATTACGAAACGCTTCAGAAGAACGAAATCGCTACTGGTGGAGACGCCATTAAAAAAGGATTAGCTAGTTTAGATTTGCAAAGTCTCGTGGATCGCGCGTATTCGGAATGGCAGGCGTCGGCAAAACGAAAACCGGTTGGAATTGAACGGGAAGATCGAACAATTCAGAGAAGGAAAGATCTTTTAGTTAGACGGATAAAATTAGCCAAGGATTTTTTACGGACAAGTCTAAAACCGGCATGGATGGTTTTGGATTTTCTACCAGTTCTTCCTCCCGAATTGAGACCAATAGTCGAATTATATGAAGGCGAATTGGTTACTTCTGATCTTAATGAGCTTTATAGAAAGGTTATTTATCGAAATAATACTTTGAACGAATTCCTATCGGGCAGTGAATTTACTCCAGAAGGTTTAATTGTTTGCCAAAAACGACTTGTCCAAGAAGCTGTAGATGCCCTTATTGATAGTGGTATACGCGGGCAACCAACGAAGGATATTCATAACAGACCTTATAAATCATTTTCGGAGGTTATTGAAGGCAAAGAGGGCCGATTCCGTGAGAATTTGCTAGGCAAGCGGGTCGATTATTCAGGTCGTTCCGTAATTGTTGTAGGTCCATCCCTTTCGTTACACCAATGTGGATTACCTCGAGAAATGTCAATTGAACTTTTTCAAGCCTTTGTAATCCGTAATTTGATCGGATGAAACCTCGCTTGTAATTTACGAGCTGCTAAGTGCATGATACGAGAGAAAGACCCCGTAATATGGGACGTTCTTCGGGAAGTTATGCGAGGTCATCCGGTACTGCTTAATCGAGCGCCTACTCTGCACAGGTTGGGCATACAGGCGTTTCAGCCTATTTTAATAGAGGGTCGAGCCATTCGTCTGCATCCATTGGTTTGTGGGGGGTTTAACGCAGATCTTGATGGGGATCAAATGGCCGTTCATGTACCATTATCTCTTGAAGCTCAGATTGAAGCTCGTCTACTGATGTTTTCACATGTCAATCTATTATCCCCCGCTACAGGCGATCCCGTATCTGTGCCGAGTCAGGATATGCTTCTCGGTCTTTATGTACTAACAATCGAATATAAACAAGGAATTTATCGGAATAGCCATCCTTTTATAGACGGAACTGACGGTTACTCCAGCAAAATACCCCACTTTAGTAGTTACTGCGACTTACTTCGGGCTAAGGAATCAAAGGGGGTTGATTTATTTAGTCTATTATGGCTTCAATGGGAAATCAATCTACAGATTATTAGTTCAAAAACTCGTGAAGTACCTTTTGAATCTCAATATGATTCTTTAGGAACTTCTTCCCATGTCTACGAAAATTATCGAATTAGAAAATGTAAAAATGGATCTATTATAAGTATATATGTCCTTACAACAGCTGGTCGCATTTTATTCAATCAGCAATTGAAGGAAGCTATGCAAAGTGTATCAAAGGCTTCTTTTCCACACAAAACTTTGTCTACATTAGGCACAGTTAGGTCTAATGATAGCAATGAAGGATGATAAAGCTCTTTTCCATACTCAAGAGATAAGTTAATGAATCACTTTAATCTCAAAATAGTAATTACTATTTTGAGATTACTAAATACTGCGAAGTGAAATATGTATATATGAAGTTGAGGTTTTTAGAATGACGAATCAAAATGAATTACCTTTCTATAATGAGATAATTGATAGAGTTACGATGAGGCGACTCATCGGCAAATTAGTCGTTTGTTTCGGAATCACATCTACAACAAATATTTTGGATCAAGTGAAGATTTTGGGTTTTCAGCAAGCTACAAAAGCATCTGTCTCACTGGGTATTGATGACCTTTTGGCAGTACCAACCCGAGGTTGGCTTGTAAGAGATGCGGAGAAGTAAGGTTACGTCTCAGAACAGCATTACCGTTGCGGAAGCCTGCATGCCGTAGAAAAGTTACGTCAATCAATTGAAGCCTGGTATGCCACAAGTGAATGTTCAAAACGCGAAATGAATTCAAGTTTCAAAATGATCGACCCTTTGAATCCGGTTCACATGATGTCTTTTTCCGGAGCCCGAGGAACTATATCCCAGGTTCACCAATTGCTTGGCATGAGAGGATTGATGTCGGATCCTCGAGGTCAAGTAATTGACCTACCCATTCGAAGAAATCTGCGCGAAGGCTTATCCCTCACAGAATATATAATTTCCTGCTACGGCGCCCGTAAAGGAGTTGTAGATACTGCCGTGCGAACCTCAGACGCTGGATACCTAACACGTAGACTTGTCGAAGTTGTTCAACACATCGCTGTACGCAAAAAAGATTGTGGAACTGCTAAAAGTATTGCTTTTCTGAATATTAATGAGCCAAAACGAGGATTTATTGGAACAATATCGTATCAGAGATTGGTTGGACGTGTATTGGCAGATAATGTCTATTGGGACGGTAGATGTGTTGCCACCCGTAATCAAGATATCAGTGACATACTGGCTAGTAACTTGGTAGCGTCGTTGCAACCAATACATGTAAGATCTCCTTTGACACGCAAAAGTATTTTTCGGGTTTGTCAGTGCCGTTATGGTTGGAGTCTTGCTCATTATGATTTGGTAGAAGTGGGTGAAGCTGTTGGTATTATTGCGGGTCAATCCATTGGGGAACCGGGAACCCAATTGACATTAAGAACTTTTCATACGGGTGGGGTATTTACAGGGGATATTGCAGAGTACGTACGAATTCCATTTAATGGACTTATTCATTTTAATGAAAAATTAGTACATCCTACGCGTACGAGGCACGGACATCCCGGTTGGATGTGTCGAAATGATTTATCGCTTATTATCGATAGTTCCGGCAATATAAAGAATTCTGTCATCCCAGCTCGTAGTTTACTTATGATTCGAAATGGTCAATATGTTGAGTCACAACAGATCATTGCAGAAGTACGAGCCAAAGAGTTTCCTCCCAAAGAACGTATTCAAAAACCCATTTCTCCAAATTTAAAAGGAGAAATCCATTGGAGTAAATTTATTTGGCACATTCGTGATTCCATTTGCAATACCGCTCGTCTCGTACAAGAAGCAAGTCATATATGGATTCTTTCAGGATCTTTTAGCGATTTTGGCGGAAACCTCTTTTTTTACAAAGATCAAGATAAAGTTGGTATCGAACCCAACTCCGTCGGAAAGAGACGCGATCATTCGGAAAAGATTGTCGAGACAAAAGTCGATACCAGTAGCTTCGTTGGTTCTCAGAAAGGGCTTCAAGAATTTGGAATTAATCCAAAAAGCTTTTCAAATTGGTTGAAACGCCCGAAATCTAATTACATCCTTTCAAATGTCAGATTGGAGCGGGCTGAGTTGAGGACATCGGTTTTATTGACGTCAGAACTACACGGAAAAAACTGCACTGCTTTACATTTTCTAAATAGCAATGTTCAATTAAACAATGTTTCGAACGAAGACCTTGTATTTGCTATCTACGAAAACTTTGAGTATCAAACTAGTGTTTCGGGGGTCATTCGATATGGGACTATAGAAACTGAAGCTACCAATCAAAAGAAGCTTCGCCTTGATGGCTTGATAGGAAAAAAGACTTCTTTTTCGTGTTATAGAATTATTAAAGAAGGAAACTTCTTTCTGATTCCCGAAGAGGTTTCTCTTACACACAAAATACGATCATCTAATAATAATATTCTGGTTGAGGTAGGTGCGCGAATAACTGCGAATATTTCTGCTAAAGCAGGTGGATCGATTCGGCTAGAAAAGAAATCAGCGGATGCCACTATGAAAAAAGTTTTACCTGGATTTATTCAAAATCCGAAAAAGCAAATAAATACACCCGGGGATAGTTTATTTGTGCCAAGCAATAGAGTTGAAGTCAAAAAGTGGGTTTACCTTCAACCGTTTCCTTTTCGTAGAAAAACCTCTGTTTCGGGAACACCAGTTGTCGAATATAACGTATCCAGCGATTTTTTAACACAATGTCCCAATAGACCGAAGACGCAAAAATGTGCGAAAGCCGAGGCTCTTTCATTCATCTGCTTCAGAAATGGCGAAAAGATTGAAGTCATTGATCATACAGCTATTCAATTAGTTCGAGCTTGTTTGGTAATTAAATGGCGGAGATATTTGCACGAAACTCTTCCTGCGAAAAAGATATATTTATCTCTAATCAGTGTGAAAATAAATCAATTGCTCACCACATTTATTCAGATAAATCCAATGAGGTCTTTTCCTACCCGAGAAAAGGTCGGGGTCAATCAAATTTCTCACGAATCGGTGCATCTTAATAAGTTGTTTCCCTTTCAAATTGATTCGTCTAGCAGCAGCCACGAATTGATTTTCAGATATTGGAGTATTTTTCATCTAGTCCCGGAGCCGGATGCTTTATTCCTGATTTTATCGCCGTTCAATTTATATCGTAATGGGTCATTTGCTGATTCAAGCAGGATCGGTTACAAAAAAGAAATTGGGGAATATTTGCATGGTTCAGAATTGAATAGAAGAGGTTCTGTCTCTAGCAGCGGGAATGAAAAAAAGATTTCACTGCGTTTTGAATCTGAATATCTTTCAGAAGCTTCTTCAAATGCGAACGTTAACAATAAACTAAGCAAAACCAAAATAACGGCGAGTTTTCAGTTCGGCCAAACTAAATTTGAGAAGGTAGGGCTAGTTGGGAATTCTTGGCCTATTTTTCGCTTATTGGTCCCTCACTACTTTTTACCTAATAAAAAAGGTTTTTCTGACAAAAAGCGCTTTGTTGACTATTCTACAGAAAACTCGGGACATCAAGATTTGTATCGGATTGATGAAAGAAAATTGCTATTGAAATGCCCCAATAATTCTTTATTCAATAGGATTTTTTTGCAGAAATGTATTTATTCACCTATGAATTATTTCACTCAAAAAATTATGTTAATCAGTCTGGGATTACTTATCAGCAAAAATCGATATATAGAAAAAAATCGTGCATGTTTCCAGTCTGGTCAAGTAATAGCCATTCACCCGAATTACTCATTAATTAGAATGGGCAAAACTCTTTTAGCGACCCGGGGAGCAAATCCTCATAGAATCTCCGGGGACATTATCGAAGAAGGAGATACATTAATAACATTGCCATATGATAGATTAAAATCTGGAGATATTACTCAGGGTCTTCCAAAAGTTGAGCAGCTCCTGGAATCTCGTTCAATTGTTTCGATTCCAGCAGGAATCGAAGATCTTTTTGATAGATGGTGTCGAAGTATTACAAAATTAATTGGGAATCTTTGGAGTCACTTTGTGAGTACTGGAAGAAGTATGGGGGATTACCAACTAGTTCTAATCGATCAAATTCGAAAAGTTTATGAATCCCAAGGAGTACACATATCTGACAAGCATCTAGAAATTACTGTTTGCCAATTAACATCAAGGGTCGTAGCATCCGAAGATGGGGTTACTCACGTATTCTTTCCCGGAGAACTTGTCGAATTGTCACAAGCAGAACGTATAAATCGCATTTTGAAAAGATCAATTTTCTACGAGCCAATCTTATTGGGAATGACAAAGGCTTCTCTCAGTACTACTAGTTTTCTTTCAGAGGCAAGTTTTCAAGAAACTACGCGGGTATTAGCTAAAGCCGCTCTTCGTGGCCGAATAGATTGGTTGAAGGGATTAAAAGAAAACGTTGTTCTTGGAGACACCGTTCCCATCGGCACGGGTAGTCCAGAAATAGTTTGTCAATTAAAAATGAATAAACAGAAGGAATCTCATTTAGCCAATCAGTATAATACTAACTCAAAGTGGAGTTTCAAAAGTAATTTATGTGGTCATTACAAAGTGCAGCATTTCGATCCCAGTTTAATCATTCAGAAAAAGTTAAATCGATCTCTTTCTTGCTTTCATCTGGAAATGTGATAAAAAATCCATTGGTATTAGAATAGTTGTTCATATATTCCGAACCTTAAAACGGGTCAACGGATTGTAATAATTTAACAAATTAAGTTAGAATGAAACGGATTAACACTTCTTTTTCACAGATGAGGGGAAAATGCAACAGAAAAATTGGAATATTGACTTGGAGGGAATGATGGCCGCGGGAATTCACTTCGGGCATCAAACTCAAAAATGGAACCCCAAGATGTCTCCCTACATATTTACGGAACGTAGAGGTGTTCATATTCTCGACTTAACTCAGACTGCTCGTCTTTTGGCTGAAGCGTGTGATTCAGTATTTGATGCAGCGGCGGAGGGAAAAGAATTCTTGATGGTGGGTACAAAGCATCAAGTAGCGGATTTAGTAGCATCGGCTGCGTTGAGATCTCGGTGCCATTATGTAAGCGAAAAATGGTTAGGCGGCACTCTAACAAATTGGTTTACTACAGAAACACGTCTTCGTAAGTTCCAATACTTACAAACTGAAGAAGATAGGGGCGGTTTTGATCGACTCCCAAAACAGGAGGCCGCGACTCTGAAAGGATAATTATTTAAATTGAAAAAATGTCTAGGCGGAATTCAATACATGTCAGATTCACCCGATATTGCGATAACTACCGATCAACACGAACAATCTATCGCTCTCAAAGAATGCAGTATTTTAGGTATTCCGACCATTTGTGTCGTCGATACAGATTGTAATCCAGATCTTGTAGATGTTCCAATTCCTGGGAATGATGATGCGAGATCCTCAATTCGATGGATACTAGATAAACCGGCATTAGCTATTTGTGAAGGTCGTTCAAACTTGAAGGTCTCAGAATCAACTTAATAGTAAACATCACTGCCTTAGGTTGTGACATAATAATAGCAAAAATATTGATCAATGAGGCAATTGAGTAATTTGTAGGTTTTGATTACGAAAGAACATGCTTTTTGTTTTCTAATGGATTTCTATAATGATAACTATTTTAGATAATTTTGCTCTTCATTGGGAGGGGGGGTATTACGAGAATTAAGGAATTGCAGATCTTTGAAATTGATAATCTTCATCAAGTGTCGAGTGTAGAAGTAGGTTAACATTTTTACTGGCAAATAGGAGAATTCCAAGTTCATGCACAGGTTCTTATAACTTCTCGGGTCGTTATAGCAATATTGTTAGCTTTACCCGCTATGACTACCAGGAATTTGCAACCGATACCCACTGGTATCCAAAATTTTATTGAGTATGTTCTTGAATCTATTCGAGATTTAACCAGGACCCAGATGGGAGAGGAGGAATATCGCCCTTGGGTACCATTTATTGGAACGATGTTTCTATCCATTTTTGTTTCCAATTGGTCGGGTGCTTTGTTTCCGTGGCGGATCGTTCAGTTACCCCACGGGGAGCTGGCTGCACCTACGAACGATATAAACACAACTGTTGCACTAGCGTTGCTTACATCAGTAGCGTATTTCTATGCGGGTTTGCATAAGAGAGGTTTCAGCTATTCCGGCAAATACATACAGCCAACTCCGGTGTTATTACCTATTAATATTTTGGAAGACTTTACTAAACCCTTATCGCTTAGCTTCCGATTGTTTGGAAACATTTTAGCTGACGAGCTGGTAGTGGCTGTTCTCGTTTCTCTAGTACCCCTAATTATTCCCGTACCTACGATGCCTTTAGGGTTGTTCACAAGTGCTATACAAGCTTTAATCTCTGCCACTTCAGCTGCAGCTTATATCGGGGAATCTACGGAGGGTCATCACTAATAAATTTATTTATAATTTCATTATAGAATAAAAGGTTTCGAAAGGAATTTAACGGGTCGCTGTAGTGAAAAAGGACAATTTATGTGGTATCATTATACCATAACGAGACCCATGCATTCTCCCCCTCCCCTTTGTTTTTTCGCCTTTTTTAGTAGCCACTAAATAGCCGGCCCCCTCCACTAGATAAACATAGAGATTATCTATCTCTTTATAGAATTTGAAATCAATTGTTTAGTTGATAAAATAAATTGAATACTTTTGACACTGGGTTTAGGTTTAAATGCTCCCCGTATTTGGCGAAATCTCTTTTTCTATAAGCTTCCCTTTTGGACTAGTGCTGTCAAATCCCAGTTCTGCTGATCTCATAACATATCAGAAATTATTAGATCTTACTAATGCTGGATTTGGGATAGATGTGGTTTAATAAGGATTTGAACCTAATACTGAATACTAAACCTTTTTTGATACAGTTGAAATAGTTATTTCAATCGAAATAAGAATCTTACTGATCGACGGTTACCTGCAAATAATTTAGATGCTCTTTTTTTATTTTTTATCTGATTTTTCACTATTTCCGGTTGAACTACAACTAAATATGTAGTTACTGAACCATAGAACTAATTGTGATTAAGTCCATGGAAAATCCATTTCCTAATAATCATTTATTAATAAGTCTTCGCCGAATCAGATAAAATTACTATTCAGCGAGACAAGAATAATTGAATAAACTAACTTAAATAGGAGGAGACTAATACGAATCCATTAATTTCTGCTGCTTCTGTTATCGCTGCCGGGTTAGCTGTAGGCCTTGCCTCGATTGGACCCGGTATTGGACAAGGCACTGCTGCAGGTCAGGCGGTCGAGGGTATAGCGAGACAACCAGAAGCTGAAGGTAAAATACGAGGTACCTTATTGCTGAGTTTGGCTTTCACGGAAGCTTTGACAATTTATGGATTAGTTGTAGCTCCAGCCCTGTTATTTGCAAATCCGTTTGTTTAAAAGCATTTTTACTAACTAGAGAAAAATATAAATTAATTGGCTATACCAATCCCCCTACCGGTATTCAAATAATATAAGTTACAAATCGGCAAAGCTATTAAATATTTTTCTTAGGGGAGAGCTTGAAAAGAACAAAAGGAGAAGTCGCCTCCTTATTTATCTGACCAAGCTCTTATCCCACCTATATCTACTTAACCTATGAGTAAGGTGGGATTAATTACCCAGAGGGTAATCTCCGCATTTTCCCTATTATCCAGAATTTGTCAATTCTTACTAGGCCGGACCAGAAGTTTGCTAAATTTCGTAACACCTTCAAGGAGGGAAAGGAATACGAGAAGTATAAGTGAGATCGTCGCCCCCTCGAATTATTGGCCTTCTGCCGCAAATATTGGTTTAAACACTAATATATTTGAGATAAACTTGATTAACTTAATCCTGGTACTAGGTATATTGTTTTATTATGGAAAGGGGGTGTGTGCGAGTCGTATATCTGAGTAGGAAAACTGATTGCCTCAGTTGCACCTAAATTATCCATGGGGTGCAAAACCCCGACGAATTACATGCAAATGGATGTTATGCAAGAACCAAAGCATTCCGCAGAATTGATGAAACCTCGCTTCTCATCGACCAAATGTCGGGATTTCGTCAATATGGTTAAAGTCAAAAGGCTTGAAGTCTTAGCAAATCCGGGGTTTTCTTTCCCTCGTTCCGTAACTGAAGTTACAACTGAGAATGTATAACTCGTTATATGACGCTCGTATCGAGAATGTTTTGATTCTCTCTCAATAGAAATCTCGAGATAGGTATATATATCAATAGAAATTGATATATATCGGAGTTGATTTGTCTCAACCCCGCTAAATTTGCTGAATAGACAACCCATTCAAGACGAATACTACTTGGAAAAAGCGGCTTCCAAATAGTTTAAAAAATTGTTTGGGAGAGCTACCAAATTTGTATTTTTCAATTATTAGTTAATTACTCTTAGCTTAGTCTAGGTAAATTCTAATTCTACCAGTCAAAACAACAAATAGGGAGCAAGCCCGTGTAAATCGATTGTCCAACTCGACCTATTGCGAGAAACGGGCAGGAAAGCCGGATGGATTAAAAGATCCATGTCCGGTTTGGGAAGAGATCATTAGTCTTTGAATTTTGAAGATTTGTAATCCACTTTCATTGATCAATTTTTTGGAAAGTCGTGAAAGAGCAATTTCGAACACAATTCGAGATGCGGAGGAGCGTCATGCAGAAGCTACTGAAAAACTTCAGAGGGCCCGTATTCGATTGCAACAGGCCGAAATAAAAGCAGATGAGATCCGTATAAGTGGACTTACGCAGATGGATAAGGAACGCCGAGATCTTGTTGATGCGGCTGACAAGGATTTAAACGGACTTGAAGATAGTAAGAATTATGCTATTCGTTTCGAGAAGCAACGAGCAATTGAGCAAGTTCGGCAGCAAGTTACTCGATTGGCGTCTGAAAGGGCTTTAGAAGGCTTGAATAGCCGTCTAACTAACGAGTTACATCTGCGAGTAATTGATTATCATATTGGCCTGCTAAGAGCCATGGCAAAGAAATCCACCTAATCCCAATTCTTAGATCCCATTTCATTAGCAAACAGGTTTCATTTTTTCCTTTATTTCCTGCAGTAATGCTTTTTTCTTTGGCAAAAATGGTAATAAACATCCAACCTGACGAGATTAGCAGCATCATTCGCAAGCAAATTGAAGGGTATGTTCCAGAAGTAGAGGTTGTTAACATTGGTACTGTACTTTAAGTAGGGGACGGAATAGCCCGCATTCATGGACTAAACAAAGTAATGGCTGGCGAATTGGTGCAATCCGAAGATGGTACAGTTGGTATTGCTTCGAATCTGGAATCTGATAATGTTGGGGCCGTACCGATGGGCGATGGTCTAACCATACAAGAAGGGGGATCCGTACGAGCGACGGGAAAAATCGCTCAAATACCAGTAAGTGACTCGTTTTTAGGTCGTGTCGTAAATGCATTGGCTCAACCTATCGACGGTAAAGGTCAAATCCCAGCTTCTGAGTTTAGATCGATAGAATCTCCCGCTCCGGGAATTATTTCAAGACGCTCCGTGTATGAACCCCTACAAACAGGTTTGATTGCTATTGACTCGATGATTCCTATCGGTCGTGGTCAACGAGAATTAATTATTGGGGATAGACAGACAGGTAAAACAGCAGTAGCTACAGATACAATTTTGAACCAAAAAGGTCAAAATGTTATATGTGTCTACGTAGCCATTGGTCAAAAAGCTTCTTCCGTGGCTCAGGTAGTCGACACTTTTCAGGAGCGCGGTGCGATGGAATACACCATCGTAGTTTCAGAAACTGCGAATTCTCCAGCAACTTTGCAATATCTCGCCCCTTACACGGGGGCAGCTTTAGCCGAATACTTCATGTATCGTAAACAACATACCCTTATTATCTACGATGACCTTTCCAAACAAGCCCAGGCTTACCGACAGATGTCTTTGTTATTGAGAAGACCGCCTGGGCGCGAAGCATATCCTGGAGATGTTTTTCATTTACACTCTCGCCTTTTGGAGAGGGCGGCCAAGTTAAGTTCCCAATTGGGTGAGGGCAGCATGACAGCTTTGCCCATAGTTGAAACACAAGCGGGAGATGTCTCGGCTTATATCCCTACCAATGTTATTTCTATTACCGATGGACAAATATTTCTATCAGCAGATTTATTTAATGCCGGAATTCGACCAGCAATTAATGTAGGTATTTCGGTATCTAGAGTAGGCTCTGCGGCTCAAATCAAAGCTATGAAACAAGTAGCTGGCAAATTAAAATTGGAATTAGCACAATCTGCAGAATTAGAGGCTTTTGCCCAATTTGCTTCCGATCTTGATAAAACTACTCAAAATCAATTAGCTAGGGGGCAACGATTGCGCGAGCTGCTTAAACAATCTCAGTCAGCTCCCCTATCGGTGGAGGAACAGGTAGCCACTATATACACTGGAGTCAATGGATATTTAGACGTATCAGATGTTGAACAGGTCAAAAGATTCTTAGTTCAGCTGCGTGAGTATGTAACAACCAATAAACCTAATTTCGGTGAAATTATTCGCTCAACAAAGGTTTTTACCGAACAAGCCGAAATGATTTTGAAGGAAGCAATCAAAGAGTCAACGGAACTTTTTCTATTGCAAGAAAAATAATTCTCGTATTTTACATAACAGAACTGCTTTGAAAATTATCTAACTAGTTCCCCATATTGGGGCTTCTTTTTTAAAATTACGTCCAATAGGATTTGAACCTATACTTAAGGTTTAGAAGACCTCTGCCCTATCCATTAGGCTATGGACGTCTATTTCTATTTCTCCCACCTTCTCTGTTCTACCGCGACCTACTCATTAATCCGTCAATCATGCTATAAACAAAAATTTTCGTCTGTTCATAGCATGGTTGACGGATTAATTATTTGTTTGATTCAAACAAGGTGGGGTAGTACTGGAAACATCCTGAGAGATTAGCAAAATCAGTAGCGGGTAGCGGGAATCGAACCCGCATCAGTAGCTTGGAAGGCTAAAGGTTATAGTCGAAACCAATAAACAAAAGATAGGTCATGGCGCCGCTAATTCAAAACCGCACTTGGACGTTTCGGCCCATTCGGCTCCTTTACGGAAAAATTTGATTTAATTCCAGTTGGGATTTTCCCACAAGGTCTACTCAACAATTAGCGAACTCAGACGAAGAGGGAAGATTTCTTTTTGGAATCTGACAGGATTCGCTTTTGGGAAACGGGAGGCTCCATAGCATCTATGTTGGTTTTGCATGCAGCTCGACTGTACACCGGGCATATACTTCTTAGATGATCCTTTGGAAGGAGAATTACTATTATCGCTCCTTTCCTTTCATTCGTTCCTTATTTTTCTTTTATTCTGCCAAAAGATCCTTAGGGATATATTTCTCACCGAGTCGTTGAACCAGTTTATATTGTCCAACCGAGTAAGTACTTAGGAATCCCGTCAAACCGGGATTGACTTATTTCGACTTCTTTCTTCGTATTTTTATTTTCATCAAGGTTTAGTGACGATGAGACAAATATTTTAGATGTCTACCCATAGATTCTTGTTTTTTTTTTAGAGTATAAATAAACCAAGTGTTTTCATTTTGAGTACTGAAAAAATTCTGCTTCGTTACCAGCTTTTTTAGCATTTAACTTTTCTGAGTAACGGGATTGATAAATATTTTATTTGAACTAAAAAAATAGTGGAGAGACACATAATTCACTTATGTAAAAATAAAGTTTTTTAGTCAATTCAATTAAGATTCAGTTTGAAAGACCCCTTAACTATTGAAGTTACTAGAAAACGAATCGCACTTTTACCACTAAACTATACCCGCTAAGATGCAACTACATTATAACTCCTGTATGAAGCATCTGTCCATTAATTGCTGAGACGGATTGGGATCTCCGCTAGATATGTATCGGTAAAGGAGGAGCACCCCCCCCTCCCTTTTTATGGATTTAATCAATATATATGCGTTAAAGCATGAGAAATTGCAAAACAATTTCAGAGATTACCTCTACGGGCAACTAGTAATGCAATTACTAACGGTCCCGATACAACTACCAGTGTCAAAATAGCAAGTTGCGTAATTATTTCTAGATTCATTATCTCTCCTTCCAGTTATTTCTTTTTCTTTTAGAAATATTTTTTGGTGCCTAAAAGCTTTTTTCTTCGCCTACAAAAAGGTGAATAGAAATCTGTTTTATTTTAATCAATTGGTATCAAATTGTTTGTTGGAGTTGACTGGGATATCCTTTGCAATGATCAGTGTAGGTAACTCATAGAGCTATTAATCTAATTCATAGAAAGAGGTGCAAAAAGAACTGCGGCAGCCATTCCATTCGAAGCACTTCTCTCATTATTACAAATGTGCATTCCTAAGCAGGATTGCTCATTCACTAGTATTACCAATTTGTCTAGTTTTATTTGGAGGAGAAAAAGTCACTTGTTCCACTGAATAAACAAAAGAAAGGATCGAGTCCGCGAAAAAATAATTGCTTTAGTAATCCAAGTTTTTCCGGAATTTTTTCGGAATTCTTTTCGGAATTCGCCTACAGTTTGTATTTCTATAATCAAGTCTATTGCTTCCTACTCGTACTTTGCCACAAACGGAAATCCACATAGACTCACATTCTAAATCTATGTTAAGATAGAATAGAAAGAGATTCTACAAGTATGGAGAGATGGCCGAGAGGTTTAAAGCGATGGATTGCTAATCCGTTGTACAATTTCTATGTACCGAGGGTTCGAATCCCTTTCTCTCCTTTTCTATACTGGTAAATTAATCAAAGTGAGCTAATAGTCCATTTTTACAAACAGTAGAAACAATAGAAGAATTACTAATCAATCCTTACGACCAGGGTTTCGTCCGGGATCATTTGATAAGAATCCAAACACGAAAAGCGAGACAAAGAAAATAACCACTGTGTATACAAAGAGTTTAAGAGTAAGCATGACGTAGCTCCGTGTCTATAGATTAAAGGTGAAGTCTATCTAAAAATGTGAAATTAAACAAGAATCCTTTTTCAAAGTTCTCCTCTTATTCATCCCACTTTCGCCCGTTTCAAAACAAAACATGTTCCTATCCCAACAATTGATTTGTAGTATCAGTATTAGCTAGTAGTGATAAAGCGCTTTATCAGGAATTTCATTGCTATTATTGTCTGAATAACAGCAAGTTTATTTGTTCCATAGGTTGTGGTGTAAGAAAACTAATTGAAATGTTTAATTCGATAATAAATAGAGGCTTGAGCAAGTTACATCGAGATTCCTTTTCCATATGCTCCAGATGAAGAATTTGAAACTCAATTCAGTAAAACACATTTTCTGTTCAATTGTTGAGAATTGACTCTCCCTTATTTCTATCCCCTCTCCTCTAGAGCTGCTGCCTCCTCCCTTCGAAGATAACCAAGAAAGAAATAGGAGAAATCCGGATTAATATCAATTCAGACCATTGGCCCTATCGAAAACTAACTGCGGCTTGCCAAACAAAAGCTAAAAGAAGGAAAAACACCGGTATTACTGGCATTACGTCTACGATTGGATCAAAAATGGCATAAGCTTCAGGTAACTTGGCAAAAAAGGCATCAGTTAAGTAAATAAGGTTTTCTAGATAAATGTTATACAAAACAATCATGTCTATTCTCCAACAGCGTAACAAGTAATTTTTTTTATCGACGTGGTTACACTTCACTGTTTTCTCGATTAGTGAACCTGTCGGCCATCTATCTATATTTATTTATATCTATTTCCTTACATATATAGATAGGACTATCTAGTATTATATATTTCCCACTTGAATAATTAGATATCGGAAGATATAATTTATTGTCGAATCAAACCTTGCGTCAACGGGCCAGCCCTTTTTAAGGAAATACCGAGAATTCTCATCCATTCCAACCTTTTCTCTTTCAACTTGCTGCTACTCGGGAAGTTGAGCAGGTAAGCAAGGGAAAACGGTTGACGTAAAAGCTCAGGAATGAGATAGTTAATGTAACGATTATTTTTGGGGCGTGGCCAAGCGGTAAGGCAGCGGGTTTTGGTCCCGTCACTCGGAGGTTCGAATCCTTCCGTCCCAGATTGAAGGGAAGAAGGTAGGAGGGAGTTAAACTTTGGTTCTAGGTACTAAGAAATAGTCCCTCCAATCGATCTTCCAAATTATATTATGACGAGAAGCCACATGTAGCAATAGATTTATTCAGGATGCGAAACGACGAAATAGTAGAATCAAATTACGAAATTAGCTTATTGGATGTATGCCGGCCCTGCTCACATTGGTACCCTAAGGGTAGCTAGTTCTTTCAGAAATGTACATGCTATAATGCATGCCCCTTTGGGAGATGACCACTTCAACGTAATGCGTTCCATGTTGGAAAGGGAAAGAGATTTTACCCCAGTAACTGCTAGTGTAGTGGATCGTCACGTGTTAGCACGTGGATCTCGGGATAAGGTTGTAAATAATATAAGCCGAAAAGATGAGGAATAACGCCCCGATTCAATTGTTTTGACACCTACATGTACTTCTAGTATTTTGCAAGAAGATCTACAAAATTTTGTAGATCGAGCTTCTTTGTATTCCGAGTCCGATGTTATTCTTGCAGATGTTAATCATTATCGAGTTAACGAGCTTCAAGCTTCGGATAAAACCTTAGATCAAATAGTTAGACATTTTTTAAATAAAGCGCGTGGGGAAGGCATCTCCAATCGTTCCCTAACAGATATGCCTTCGGCAAATATTATAGGGATTTCTACATTAGGGTTTCACAATCAACACGATTGTCGTGAGCTGAAACGTCTACTTGGAGAACTGGGAATTTCAATTAATCAAATAATTCCAGAAGGGGAGTTCCTCAAAAATCTAAGGGATTTACCAAGAGCTTGGTTCAATGTAGTTCCTTATCGAGAAATGGGTTTAATGGCAGCAACGTTCTTGGAGAAAGAATACGGAATGCCTTTTATATCACAACCTCCAATAGGTCTCTTAAATACAGCCAACTTTATTGCACGGATCGGGAAACTTGTAAATTTATGGGCTTCTGCGTCATTAGAAAAAGAAGTGAATTACGACTTATATATTGAAAATCAAACTAAATTTGTTTCTCAAGCAGCTTGGTTTTCCAAATCTATCGATTGTCAAAATCTGGCTGGAAAAGAAGCAGCGGTTTTCGGCGATGCAACTCATGCCGCTTCAATCACTAAAATACTTGTTAAAGAAATGGGAATTCGTGTAAGTTGCGCAGGCACGTATTGCAAGCATGATGTAGAACGGTTTAACGAGCAGGTTCAAGGTTTGTGTGATGAAATAATAATTACGGAAGATCATACTAAAATTGGGAATATGATAGCTCGTATTGAGCCTTCTGCCATATTTGGAACTCAAATGGAGCGTCATATCGGTAAACGTATTGATATTCCGTGTGGGGTTATTTCTTCACCAGTTCATATTCAGAATTTTCCTCCAGGATATAGACCCTTTCTTGGTTACGAGGGAACCAATCAGATATCAGATCTAATTTATAACTCGTTCAATCTGGGTATGGAAGATCATTTACCGGACGTTTTTGGAGGACACGACACAAAAGGAGTAAATACTAAGTCCCTATCAATAGATAGGGTAGATATTGATTGGTCCCCTAAAGCTGAATCGGAATTAAGAAAAATACCCGGTTTTGTAAGGGGAAAAATTAGAAGAAATACCGAGTTTTTCGCAAAACAAAACAATATTTCGGAAATCACAGTGGATGTGATGTATGCAGCTAAAGAGAAGCCAAGTCTTTAGGTTTGATTAATTAATCACAGTTAATTTTTCGAGATAAGATAATTTTCAGGTCATTTAATTTAAGTTCATTCTGGGAATGCACTAATAAGATATTGGCACCAAAAAGCGACAAAACCAAAGCGATAGAATTCTAACAATAAATTATATAACAACAAGAAAACTTGGGTTTTTAAATATATGGTAAAATTACGCCTAAAACGACATGGTAGGAAGCAACGGGTGACTCGAATATGTAGATCGTTTTTGTGGAATTCAGTAACCACCAGTTCTTTCCAAAGGGAAAGAGGTTTTCCCTTTGACATTTATTGAAATAAAACCCATTGCTCAATGAAACTTGAAGGATATATTTCTCTTATCATTTAGACATATAAAGAAAACTAGTATCTATGGTTATTTATACAAACAGAATAGAGCGACGAAGCCTCATCAATCTATCATTACTTCTTCTTCAAGATGATGACGAGGGAGAAACTAAAGTTTAACCCAATAAAACTGAGATTAACTAATTCAATTTCAATAGTTCTAAAGTTCTAATTGACTCTTATTTCTCCTCAAAACAGGAATAGTATGAAATTTTCTTGTACTTAATCTTGTCGAGCTTAGACTAAATCTATTTTAATATTTTATCTAACTTTGATTTGAGGGGTTGCTGGAGATAGGTTCTGTTGCTACTGATTCTCAATCTGAAAAGCCCTGGGCTAAGCGTAAACCTTAGGATTATAAAAACTTATCTATAAACGAGGGGATGTTGAATATTTATCTTATCCAAAACATCCACTTTATTTAATAGTGGATAATGTAATAGTAGAAAACGGAACAGACGAGAGCGCAAGTATTGTGCTCTCCGCTACCCAGCATTTTTGTTTCAATTTTACCTTTAAGCGCTTATTCGCAAAAAGATAACTCGATTAATAGTATAGTCTCCACGTCGGATGCTAAAAGTAAAGAGTCTATCTGCCCAATCTTTTTATTATATTATTAATAAAAAGATTGGGCAGATATCTCAATTTACTCAACTGGAGTTACGCCTCAAGCCGCACGAACTGAAAATTTCTCATGCGGTTTTACGGGGGGGGGATCTAATCTATCACGTACCTATCTCGATAAATGACCTACCGAATAGTGGCAATTAACGCTCGATCTCGTCGAGAAGGGAAGGTTATTAGAGAGCTTGGGTTTTACAATCCCAGGAGAGACGAAACTCAGTTAAATATTTTGGCTATTACTGCTTTCTGTAAAAGCGGAGCTAAATTGACAAAAACTGTTCATGACTTTTTGGAACGGGCTAAATTACCTGAATGAATTAAAACCGAATGTTAAGAACAAAGATCAGAAATTGAGATATTTAAATAATTTAGGAGAATCTAACGGCCTTCTTTTATAGATATTATCAGATGTTTTTGTATTATCCATCTTTTTTCCTTGTATTATATCTCTACATCGTCTTCGTCATTCCGTTGAGAAGCAGATTGTTTAAGAAAGACTATTGGTTCTCCATCAAAAACTATTTTGGAATAATCGATTTTGGAAATAATCTTAAAGATGTAATGAAAAAATGGAGCAGAGGAATAAATCTATAAAATAAATAGGTTTTATTAAACACAAGTATTAATATAATAATAAATATATATTATAAAAATTATAGAATTTCCGATGGTATGCTTATTAGTTAATATCTACTAACTAATGTTAATTAAAATGATGCCTTTTAAAAAAGAGAAAACCTGGTAAATTGCAAGCTTACTAACTAAATTACATTTGATTGGTAATGTTTTTTTTTCGAATATTTGTCCATTCGTTGATAGCTAGATTAGTAAGTATCTCTGGACACAGGAGGTACTTACTATTCCCACTTATCGTAATAATATCTTAAAAATGTTTTTATTTACTAAAATAGTCTATATAAACAATACGTAAACATAACGTCAAATTCCTTGGAAAAATCCCTGCATAAAACTAACCAATCCCTGGGAGTTACCGCGATGAAAACTACTTACGGATCTTTTACCAGAAAAGGTGCATCGCAAAAAAACGATAAGTTCGATAAAAAGAGAAATTGTTTTTCATATCCATATCTTTTCCTTTTTGAAGAAAAATTTTATTTGATGAATCGTCAACAACGATCAAATGGGGTAGATATCCAGTTACTTTCCGGGTCGTGGAGTACAGTGTCCATCAAGCGTTTAATTGATAACGTGCGTGACCTTAATTACTTGAAAACTGATAATTCTGGATTTGTCCAAAACTAAATGGATTACTTAGATCAAAATCTTTATTTTAATCTACTTTTAGAAATAATTTGTCTGATTTTAGGTGTATCTCTACTCCATGAGATAAGCAATGAAAAAATAAGTATTTTAAATATGTCACAATCAATTCATTCTATATTTCTTTTTTTAGAAGATAGGTTTCCAAAATCTAATCAAGTTTTAAAAACAGATTTACCAAAGAATCTCCATTTGGAGACTTTAATTAGATTGTTTCGACGACAAATTCAAGATGTTTTATTTTTGCATTTGCTAAGAAAAATATCTTATAGAGACATAATTATTTGTGAGAAGATTGTGTCAAAAACAGCAAGAAATATTGACACTCTATTTCATAATTTTTACACTTACGGTATCGATTTTCTTCTGTTCAGTCTGCGTAAACAAATATGTAAAGGGAAAGTCAATGATTATGTACCTATTGATCGTAATAACATTATTCAAAAGGCAAAAAACACTCTTACATATTATTTTGAATCAAATTTTCTAGGTACTGACTCGTATTTCACCCAAGGTTTGTGCATTCATTATGGAAGATATAGAAATAAAATTATTATAGTTTCTAGAGGAACTTGCTATTTTGTAAGTAAATGGCTTTATTATTTCTTGATATTTCTAAAACAACACTTCCACTACCAAACAAGATTTAATCAACTACGTCTGGAATTAATATCCGTCAGCTGTGTCTCATTTCTGGGTTATACTTCAATTGCAAAATTGGTATTAAAACAGGTCCGGGTCGAAACCGTAATGGGTTTACGTGTTAGTGGTTCAAGTGAGAAAAAGTTTTACCCTAAGATTCCAATCTTAATTCTACTTAAGATCTTGGCGAAGCAAAACTTTTGCGAAAGTAATGGACGTCCAATTGGTAAATTGGGATGGTCTGTTTTAACAGATGATGAGATTATCAAAAGATTTGTACAAATCTGGCGAGCGTTTTCATTGTATTATGGCGCTTCGCCAAGTCGAAATAAATTGCTCAGATTGAGATATATATTACAGATTTCATGTAGCAGTACATTATCCAGTAAACATAGGAGTATAAAACACCTTTTACGACGCAGGTTTAACTTAGATCTACGTAGTCAATTTATTTTGTCTAACGAGTTTGAATCTTTTCACAATCGGAGAATTTGGCATCTAAGTCTGATCCGTTCAAATTTAGCTAAATTTGTACAATCAGAAATGGCAGAAATGGGATTATAGTTTTACTATAAATCTATAGTATAGAAAATTCAATTCTTTTTAACAAGCGGTTTAGTTATTAAATCTCGTTAGATTTTTGTATTTTGTCACTCGATCTTTTGTAGTTATGTAGATATGGAAGTATTTAACTGTTAATTCCTTACAAATAAAAAATGACATGAATAACCCACCTTCAAACATTACCCCGAGTTTTACCACGAACGATATCAACTATTCTTTACCAGATTTAATTTTTACTCTTGTTAGGGTGCCAATCCTACCGGAAATCCTTTTAACTTTAAGTTTAATTGCGATAATAGTAATTGACTTATTAGATTTAGATAAGCAGAAAAATACAATATTGCTTTACAATATATTTCTAATATCCATCTCAATTAGTTTGGGTTTTTTGTTATTTCAATGGCAATTTCCAAACGTTTTTGAACATATTCATACTAGTAGTTTTACTAATATATTCAGATTTTTTCTACTGATTCGTTCGTTATTATCCGTTCTTTTAGCTGCTGATTATATACTTTGTTCAAAAATGGCTTTGGCGGAATCTCCGTCGTTTCAGTTGTCTGCAGGTTTGGCAGGGATGGTGCTTAGTTTTGCAAATGATTTGGTAACTATTTATGTTTCTTTGGAATTTCTGGCTTTATCTTCCTGTTTTTTATCCGGATATAGTAAATTGGATATAAGATCAAACGAGGCAAGCATGAAATTCATATTGATGAGTGGAGCGAGTTCATCCCTTTTACTATATGGTTTTTCTTTATTATATGGACTTTCCGGTGGACAGCTTCAGCTTGATGCAATAGTTGACGGAATTAGATTCAATCAATCTGTTTCTGCAATTTACCTCTCTGCTGCGTCTATTACAGCGGGAACAGCTTTTAAATTGTCTCTTTTTCCATTTCATCAATGGACTCCTGATGTATATGAAGGAGCGCGATTCGTTTCAATTATAAAAAGAGTTATTGGCTTTCAAAAATCATAGAACAGTTACATAATTCTATAAAGCTATATCTTATGGACATATGAGAATAAGTATTCAGGCAATTTCCTTACATTTATTTGAACAAAAATTGGCTCTTGTCGTACTACGGGTTTTTTATTAATTTAAAACAGATATTGTATGAGCAAAGCAGAGCATTAATATTTGGAAAATAGTACTTTAATTCAATAATTCAATCTTTATCTCATGTTATCTTATTAGGAGTAGGTTATACTTATTTTGAATGTATCTTCCATTGAATAAAAG